TCTGGATTTGAAGTTACAGCTTATATACCCGGTATTGGCCATAATTTACAAGAACATTCTGTAGTATTAGTTAGAGGAGGAAGAGTTAAAGACTTACCTGGCGTAAGATATCATATTGTTAGAGGAACTCTTGATGCTATAGGAGTAAAAGATCGTCAACAAGGGCGTTCTAGTGCGTTGTATATTATTATTTTCATACTTGTATTATAAAAATTAATACCATGTTAATTGTTGAAACATGTAAATATAGCTAACCATAAAACAAAAATATTGTACAGGAACTAAAGCAGGCTAAAACTTTAAATATCTAAGGTTTATTTATTCAATAAAAAAAAAGGTATTCCCTAACTTATTTTTACTAAAAAAAAAAAAAAAAAATTTAACTTTTTTAGAACGAGTTAAAAAAAAAACAAAAACTAATATAATTTTTTTAAACCTAAGGATTTTATTGTAAAATTAATAAAATACAAGATTTTCTAAAAAAAAGAAAACGGATACTCAATTTAAAATGAGTAAGTATTTAATATTTTTATTTTAAATATTGAAAGCTGTATTCAATAAAAATTGTACATACAGTTTGAAGAGAGATTTTAAATATTTTTAATTAATATTGATCTACTCTACAATATGGAGTAAAAAAGCCAAAATAAACTATTTAATTATTTTTTAATATTATGTCACGTCGCAGTTCAGTAGAAAAAAAAACAGGGAAATCTGATCCAATTTACCGTAATCGATTAGTAAATATGATGGTTAATCGAATTCTTAAAAATGGAAAAAAATCATTAGCTTATCGAATTCTTTACAAAGCAATGAAAAATATTAAACAAAAAACAAAAAAAAATCCACTATCAATTTTACGTCAAGCTATACGTAGAGTAACTCCTAATGTAACAGTAAAAGCAAGACGTTTAGGTGGATCCACTTATCAAGTACCAATTGAAATAAAATCTGCACAAGGAAAAGCTCTTGCTATTCGTTGGTTATTAATAGCATCTAAAAAACGCTCAGGACGAAATATGGCTTTTAAATTAAGTTATGAATTAATAGATGCTGCTAGAGATAATGGCGATGCAATACGAAAAAAAGAAGAAACTCATAGAATGGCGGAAGCTAATAGAGCTTTTGCTCATTTTCGTTGATTTTTTTTTAAATAAAAAATGTATTTTCTTGAAAAAAAAAAAAGAATATACATAGCTTTTTTTTAAAAAGATTAATATTTTATAAATAGTTTATTAATAAAAATGAATAAATTTTATTAATAAACTATTTATAAAATATATAAATACTAATATATCGAGAAAATTTTTATGGACTTAGAATTTAATTTTTCTTTTTTTTATACAAGTACTATTTTGCCTGAATGCATTCTTATTTTCTCTTTAATAGTTATTTTAATATTAGATTTAATTTTAGAAATAAAAAATAAATCTTTGTTTTTTTACATTTCTTTATTAAGTTTGTCACTCAGTATTATTATTTTACTTTTTCAATTCCAAAAAGAACCCACTATTAGTTTTTCAGGTAATTTTCAAGATGATAATTTTAACAAAATATTTCAAATTTTTATAGTTTTATGTTCAATTTTATGTATTCCTTTATCTACGGATTTTATTGAATGTACAAAACTACCAATAACAGAATTTTTTGTTTTTATATTAACAGCAACCATAGGAGGAATGTTTTTATGTAGCGCTAATGATTTAATTACTATCTTTGTTTCTTTAGAATGTTTAAGTTTATGCTCGTATTTACTATCTGGTTATACTAAAAATGATGTTAGATCTAATGAAGCTGTTATGAAATATCTATTAATAGGTGGAACAAGTTCATCTTTTTTAATTTATGGTTTTTCTTGGTTGTACGGTTTATCAGGAGGAGAACTTCAACTTCAAAAAATTGCAAATGGACTTTTGAATACAGAAATGTACAATTCTTCAGGAAGTTTACTTGGACTTGTATTTATTATTGCGGGAATTGGATTTAAACTTTCTTTAGTACCTTTTCATCAATGGACTCCTGATGTGTATGAAGGAGTGTGATTCGTTTTTTATAAATAAAAAAGCATAATGTTTTCTTTTGTTTACAATATTTATAAATACTTTTTTAGACATGCAAAATAAAAAAAATTATTATTTTCACTCAAAATACAATCTAACTTTTATTAAATACTAAATAAAAAATTTCTTAATAAATTGAAATTAAATCTGAAATAAAGCAAAGTTAAAATAATAAAAAAATAAGTTAACTATTAAGGGTAATAAAAAAAAAAATGATATAAATAAAATAAACTAAAATTTAAATATATTATTCAGTAATTTCTTTTCCTTCAAAAATTATGAGTGTAATATACGTATTCATTTAGAAAAAAACCCTAAAATAAAAATTCATGACTATTAAAACGAAAAAATTTAAATATTTTTTTATTAAATTTTATTAAATTTTGTTCCAATAATTTTGATTGAATAATAAAATAATTAAAAATTTAAAACTAAAAAAAAATAACTAAAGCAGGATTCTTCGTAAAGTTTAATTTTAATTAAATATTAATATTTTTTTTTTTTTTTTATATACATACACGAAGAAAGTAATATTAATTTAAACTATTACTTAGGAGCTGTGTGAAATAAAAATTTCATGCACAGTTTTGAATGAGAGAAAAGAATGAGTAATCTTCGTTTCGATTCTAACTCCCCTACCCCAGTCGTTGCTTTTCTTTCCGTTGTTTCAAAAATAGCAGGTTTAGCCTTACTAGCTCGTCTTTTTAATATTGTTTTTCCCTTCCTTTTTAATCAATGGCATTTTCTTTTAGAAATCTTATCTATCTGTAGTATGATATTAGGTAATTTAGTAGCTATTACTCAAACAAGTATGAAACGTATGCTTGCATACTCTTCAATAAGTCAAATTGGGTATTTAATGATTGGAGTAATTGTTGGAGATTTTAATGGATATATAAGTATGATAGTTTATTTATTATTTTATATATTTATGAATTTAGGGACTTTTGCTTGTATTATATTATTTGGATTACGTACAGGAACAGATAATATTCGCGATTATAGTGGATTGATTTTAAAAGATCCTTTATTAACCTTTTCTTTTGCATTATGTTTATTGTCTTTAGGAGGTATCCCTCCATTATCTGGTTTTTTTGGAAAACTTTATCTATTTTGGTGTGCATGGAAAAATGGTTTATATTTTTTAGTTTTTACAGGACTTTTTACAAGCATTATTTCTATATATTATTATTTAAAAATAGTTAAATTATTAATTACTGCAGAAAATAAAGAAGTTACTTCTTATATACAAACATATACTGGTTTTTCTTTTTCCATTTTTTACAAAAACTCAATTGAACTTAGTATAATTATTTGTGTAATTGCCTCTATGTTTTTAGGAATATTTATGAATCCTATTATCAATCTATTTCAAAATAATTTGAATTTAAGTAGTTTTACACATATTTAATATTTTTTTTATTAATTAAATATTTTATATTATTAGTAAAAATTTTAATTTGTTTTTTTTTTATTATTCTATATATATAGAATAATAAAAAAAAAACAAATTAAAATTGTATTTTTTAGTTTTATTATTATATAATAGTTTTTTAAAGACTGTTAAATAGAAACTTTTTTTTTCAAAAGCCTTGATGGTGAAATGGTAGACACATGAGACTCAAAATCTTATGCTTTAAAGCGTGGAGGTTCGAGTCCTCTTCAAGGCAATATTTACTTTATAATAAAAAAATAATCTTATGTTATACTATTTAGTTGATATCAATGATTTTATTAAACTAAAAAAAAAATATTTATTCTATTGAAAATATTTTATTAATATCATTAATTTAATAATTATATTGATAGAAAACAAATATAAAAAATTATAAATAAAAATCAGATGATATTTTTTAATATTGTAAATTAAACACTAATATAACAAACATATGGAAGTAAACATTCTTGCATTTATTGCTACTGCATTGTTCATTTTAATCCCTACAGCTTTTTTACTAATTCTTTATGTACAAACTGTTAGTCAGGGTAGTTAATAAAAATTTTTAATTATTAAAAATTATTAAGAATCTTGGATTTATCAAATAATATTGTATTTTTATTTAAATATTTAGTTCTTTACAATATTAAAATTAAGTTAAAAAAACTAAAAAAATTATATATAATTTTTTTAGTTTTTTTAATTTTATTTATTTATTATTATATGATTCATATAGAACTAGGTCCTAGCACTATAGTTGGAATAGGGCTTATTATAGTAGGTATACTTTTATATGCCCTTCGCATAAGGGAATTTAACGTATCTAGAGGTGTGATTTAAAATGTACTTAAAAAATTGTAAAAATTTCAATTTATTTCTTAAGAATAATAAATATAAAACTTGAAAATTTTTTTCATTTATCTAATCTATGATTAAAAATTTAATTTTTTTAATATTCCGCAAACATATTTAAATTTATAAATTAAAATGGAATTATACTTACATAAAAAAAATTATGACATATTGTTATTTTCTAACATATATTGCTTTTTTTTATTTAATTAGTTTTTTGTTTCTTTGGAAATAAAATTATTAAATCCACGAAATACTAAATAAATCTAAAGATAATAAAATATATTTTTTAATTAAGTACAAATAAATAAATCTGTTTTTTAAAATAACTTTAAACAGATAAAAGACAATCCAAAAAGTTTATGTTTAAAATTATATTTTACATTTATGCACTTACTTGGATTTAGAGTAGTTAAAATATAAATTTGTTTTTATTTTACTGCGTAAGCCATAAAGAAATTAAAATATCATATATGGTTTTTAGAGGGGGAATATGTAATTAAAGAAAAACATTAACCTATCTCAATATTATGATTCTTTTTTTTCATCCATTGGGTTGTTATGTGGAGGAATTCTTATTTTTCAAGGTTGGCGGTTAGATCCAATTCTTTTATTATCACAAATACTTTTAAGTGGAACAGCTATTTTTTTTATAGCGGAAAGTCTATATTTACGTAATAATAAAATTAATTTTACAATTTTTTCTAAAAAAAAAAAGAATTCTTTTATTATAGAAAAAAAAATTTTGAGAAAGAATATAACTTATAAAAATAGAAAATTAAAAAAAAAAATTTATAAAGGATGGAAAAAAGTTAATTATACTTTTTTTATTTCTTATCTAATTTAATTATTTTACTTAAATGAGTTTAATATCTTTTATTTTTAATAGTCAAATAAAAGATATTAAACTCATTTATTTTTCAATAATTATTTTTAGAATTTAGTTTTTTTTTTTTCGCATGAAAAACTAAATTGAAAGTAACAAAAAATACAAAAATAATCTTTATTATTCCTATAGCACTCAAAAGAATAATAATTATTACTTGTATATTTTTAAAAATGCTAAATTTTATACTTTTAAAAAGGCTAAAATTAAATTAACATTTAATTAAATAAAAAAAAATACATTTTTTGTAATCTTTTTACTATAAATTTACATATATGCTTTATAAATATACATATGTATTTTTATTAATTATTATAATTTGATAATAATACTTGCTTTTTTTTCTCATTTGATTTATTCTTATTATTAGGATTATCTATTAATTATAAATTTAAATAAAAAAAAAAGTAATAGACTATATTAAAATATAGAGCAATACCTTTTTTTATTTGAAATACGACATAATAGATAATCCAAATCTTTTTAATATTATTAAGGCGACACCCAGATTCGAACTGGGGATAGAGAATTTGCAGACCTCTGCCTTACCACTTGGCCATATCGCCTCTTTATAGTAAAAGTTTTTACAAAAATTTTATAAATTTTTTTTTACTTATCATAAATTTTGAATTTATTAATAATAAACTAAATTATTGTAAAACTTAATTCTTTTTTAATCAAGTCTTTTTAATAAAAATATTTAACATAATGAAAAATTTTAATAAAATAAAAAAATTTAATAAAAATATTTTTTATTTATGCAATTAGATAGAAAATAAAAATAATTATAAATTAGATTTGTTATTATACAATAAACTCTAACACTATTTTAGAGAAAAAAAAACCATGGAAATTTTTGTACTACCTGAATTTGGAAAAATACAATTTGAAGGATTTCATCGTTTTATTTATAAAGGTTTAATTGAAGAACTTAGTTATTTTCCTAAAATAAAAGATGCAGATCAAGAATTTGAATTTCAATTATTGAACAAAGAATATAAATTAGTAAAACCTTTAATAAACGAAAAAGATGCTGTATATCAATCAAGTACATATTCTTCAGATTTATATGTACCGGCACAATTAGCTCGAGAAAAAAAAAGAAAAGCACAAAAACAAACTGTATTTATTGGAAGTATTCCTTTAATGAATTCTCAAGGAACTTTTGTAGTTAATGGTGTTGCAAGAGTAATCATTAATCAAATTTTAAGAAGTCCAGGTATTTACTACAATTTAGAACTAGATCATAACGCAATTCCTATATATACAAGTACAATTATTTCTGATTGGGGAGGAAGGCTAAAATTAGAAATTGATAGTAAAACCAGAATTTGGGCTCGTATAAGTAAAAAACGAAAAGTGTCAATTTTAGTTTTATTACTAGCCATGGGTTTAACAATAAAACAAATTTTAGATAGTGTTTGTTCTCCAAATTTTTTTTTAGACGTCCTGAAAAAAAAAAGAAAAAAAGAACAACCCCAATCAAGTGAAGATGCAATAGTCGAACTCTATAAACAATTATATTGTATAGGTGGAGATATTGTATTTTCCGAATCTATACGTAAAGAATTACAAAAAAAATTTTTTCAACAAAGATGTGAATTAGGAAAAATTGGTCGATTAAATTTAAATAAAAAACTTAATCTTAACGTACCTGAGAATGAATACTTTTTGTTACCACAAGACATTTTAGTTGCTATAGATTATTTGATAAAAATAAAATTTGGTATTGGTACACTTGATGATATAGATCATTTAAAAAATCGTCGTATTCGATCTGTAGCAGACTTATTACAAGATCAATTAAAATTAGCATTAACACGTTTAGAAAATTCCGTACGACAAATTATACGGGGAGCAACTAAGAGAAAACGTTTACCTAATCCTAAAAGTTTAATTAGTCCAACTCCATTAATAGCTACTTTTAAAGAATTTTTTGGTTCACACCCTCTATCTCAATTTTTAGATCAAACTAATCCATTAACAGAAATAGTTCATAAACGAAGATTAAGTTCTTTAGGTCCTGGAGGATTAACAAGACGAACAGCTAATTTTCAAGTACGAGATATTCATTTTAGTCATTATGGACGCATTTGTCCTATTGAAACATCTGAAGGTATGAATGCCGGACTTATTGCATCATTAGCGATTCATGCAAAAGTTAATAGTTGGGGATCTTTAGAAAGTCCTTTTTATAAAATGTCAAAAATTTCTAAAGAAGAAAAACTTCTTTATTTATCTGCTGGAGAAGATGAATATTACCGAATAGCTACTGGAAATTGTTTGGCTTTAGATCAAGATACACAACAAATACAAATAACTCCAGCTCGATATCGACAAGAATTTTTAGCTATTGCTTGGGAACAAATACATCTTCGAAGTATTTATCCTTTACAATATTTTTCTGTTGGCGCTTCTCTAATTCCTTTTTTAGAACATAATGATGCAAATCGTGCTTTAATGGGATCTAATATGCAGCGTCAAGCAGTTCCACTTATAAAACCTGAAAAATGTATTGTAGGAACAGGCTTAGAAAGTCAAGCAGCTCTCGATTCTGGAAGTATTACTATTGTAAAACAAAGTGGAAAAATTTTATATACTGATGGTAAAAAAATAAATTTGATTGACACTAATAAAAAAAAAAACACAACTAAATTTTTCAATATATACCAACGTTCAAATAATAGTACTTGCATGCATCAAAAAATACAAGTTACTCAACAAAATTTTTTAAAAAAAGGACAAATTTTAGCAGATGGCGCAGCAACTCGAAAAGGAGAATTAGCTTTAGGAAAAAACATTTTAGTAGCATATATGCCATGGGAAGGGTATAATTTTGAAGACGCGATACTTATTAACGAACGTTTAATCTATGAAGATATTTATACATCAATTCATATTGAAAGATATGAAATTAAATCTCGTACTACAAGTCAAGGTATGGAAAAAATTACTAAAGAAATACCTCATTTAGAAAATAGCGTACTGCGTCATTTAGATAAAAATGGACTTGTATTGTTAGGATCTTGGGTTGAAACAGGAGATGTTTTAGTAGGAAAATTAACACCTCAAGAAACAGAAGATTCATTACGTGCTCCAGAAGGAAAATTATTACAAGCTATATTTGGTATTCAAGTAGCAACTGCAAAAGAAACTTGTTTAAAAGTGCCTTCAGGTGGAAAAGGAAGAGTTATTGATGTACGATGGATTTCTAAAAAAGAAAATTCGACTAATTATGAAAAAATAATACATATTTACATAGCTCAAAAACGAAAAATACAAGTCGGAGATAAAGTAGCTGGAAGACATGGTAATAAAGGTATTATTTCAAAAATTTTACCTCGCCAAGATATGCCGTATTTACAAGATGGCACACCAATTGATATGGTATTAAGTCCATTAGGGGTACCTTCGCGAATGAATGTAGGACAAATTTTTGAATGCTTACTTGGTTTAGCGGGGCATTTTTTAAAAAGACATTATCGAATAACCCCTTTTGATGAAAGATATGAACGAGAAGCTTCAAGAAAATTAGTTTTTTCAGAACTATATAAAGCAAGTACAAAAACAGGAAACCCTTGGCTATTTGAAACTGAAAATCCTGGAAAAAGTCGTTTAATAGATGGAAGAACTGGAGAAATATTTGAACAGTCTGTTACAGTAGGAAAAGCTTATATGCTAAAATTAATTCATCAAGTTGACGATAAAATTCACGCACGTTCTAGTGGACCTTACGCACTTGTTACTCAACAACCTCTTAGAGGCAGATCCAGACGTGGAGGACAAAGAGTAGGAGAAATGGAAGTATGGGCTTTAGAAGGTTTTGGTGTTGCTTATATTTTACAAGAAATGCTTACTATTAAATCTGATCATATTCATGCTCGATATGAAGTACTTGGTGCAATTATAACAGGAGAGCCAATACCTAAACCTAGTACTGCTCCAGAATCTTTTCGATTACTTGTTCGAGAATTAAGATCTTTATCGTTAGAATTAGATCATTCCGTTATATTTGAAAAAAACTTAAATATAAATTTTAAAGAAGTTTAATAAAAAAATAAATTTAAATTTTATGATTCATCAAGAAAACTATCAGCATCTTCGAATTCGATTAGCTTCTCCTGAACAAATACGCAGTTGGGCTGAAAGAATTTTACCTAATGGAGAACTTGTCGGACAAGTAACAAAACCATATACCTTACATTATAAAACACATAAACCTGAAAAAGATGGATTATTTTGTGAACGTATTTTTGGTCCTGTTAAAAGCGGACTTTGCGCCTGTGGAAAATATCAAACCATTGAAAAATATGCAAAATTTTGTGAACAATGTGGTGTTGAGTTTATTGAATCACGTGTTCGAAGATATCGAATGGGATACATTAAATTAGCTTGCCCAGTAACACATGTGTGGTATTTAAAGCGCTTACCTAGTTATATTGCAAATCTTTTAGCTAAACCTCTTAAAGAATTAGAAAGTCTAGTATATTGCGATGTGTGACTTGTTTATAAAACTTAATTGTACAGATTTAATTACAACTGTTATCCTATTTTATTTATTATAAGGATATTTTTTCTTTTGATATGTTTCGTTAAAAAAGTAACATAAAACTCAAAAAAATTTAATTTAAGTATTTGATCTAAGGTTTCTATTTACATATATATATAAATATATAAATATTTTCTATTTTTATATATTTTTTTATATAATTTTTTCTTTAACATTTGTAGATTTCGTAAAAAAATAAAATTTAATTAAAAATTTATTCTTGGATTAATTTATAATGGATAGTGCAGTTTATTCATCGCATGTATACGCTAAATAATACTAAATCCATCGAAATAGAAAAAAAACCTATAGGATTATAAAAATAAGTGTATAAACAAGATAATTTCTTATTAATTCTAAAAATATTTAAGGTATTTTTGTAAAAAAATATATCATTTAAAGAAAGTAAGATTACTCAAAAATAAAAATTTTCTTAAATTTTGGAATATAACTTGAGTAATAAATAGTAATAGATTGTTATTTTTGTCTAATTTTTATATAAAAAAACACAAAATATATATTTTTTTAATAGATTTCAAAAATACATAAAAAAACTTGTATTTACAATATTAATTAAAAATTAAAATTTAATGCTATTTGAGCCGGATGAAAAAAAAATTTCATGTCCGATTCTGAGGGGGGGAATTAAAAAAATAAAAAAAAGAAACCTATCCCAATCTTTTTCTTGCTAGACCTATTTCAAAAAAACCTACTTTATTAAAATTACGAGGTTTATTTAAATATGAAGATCAATCTTGGAGAGAAATATTTCCTCGTTTTTTTTCTTCAACTGGATTTGAAGCATTTCAGACTAGAGAAATAGCTACTGGAGGTGATGCTATTAAAAAACAACTAAGTAATATAGATCTCCAAGTAGTTATGAATTATACATATATAGAATGGAAAGAATTAGTAGAACGAAAATCTACAGGAAATGAGTGGGAAGATCGAAAAATTCAAAGAAGAAAAGATCTTTTGGTAAGACGCATAAAATTAGTAAAACAATTTCTTCAAACAGATATAAAACCAGAGTGGATGGTTTTATCTTTTTTACCAGTTCTTCCGCCTGAATTACGGCCTATGATTGAATTAGGCGAAGGCGAGTTAATTACTTCTGATTTAAATGAACTATATCGAAGAGTTATTTATAGAAATAATACTCTTATTGATTTTTCGGCTAGAAGTGGTTCTACACCAGGAGGTTTAGTTGTTTGCCAAACTAGATTAGTACAAGAAGCAGTAGATGCACTTATTGATAACGGTATTCGGGGACAACCTATGAAAGATAGTCATAATAGACCTTATAAATCTTTTTCAGATGTTATTGAAGGAAAAGAAGGACGTTTTCGTGAAAATTTACTCGGAAAACGAGTTGATTATTCAGGACGATCTGTTATTATAGTTGGTCCTTCTCTTCCATTACATCAGTGTGGGTTACCACGAGAAATGGCAATAGAATTATTTCAAGCTTTTGTTATTCGAGGTTTAATTGGACGACATCTTGCTCCTAATCTCAGAGCAGCTAAAAGTATGATTCAAAACAAAGAGTCTATTATATGGAAAGTACTTCAAGAAATTATGCAAGGACACCCTATCTTATTAAATCGAGCACCTACTTTACATAGATTAGGCATACAAGCATTTCAACCTATTTTAATAAAAGGTCGCGCTATTCGTTTACATCCACTAGTCTGCGGAGGATTTAATGCAGATTTTGACGGAGATCAAATGGCTGTTCATATACCATTATCTTTAGAAGCTCAAGTTGAAGCGCGATTACTTATGTTTTCATATACAAATCTTTTGTCTCCTGCCACAGGAGATCCAATTTCTGTACCAAGTCAAGATATGCTTTTGGGACTTTATCTATTAACAGTTGAAAATCATCAAGGTATTTACGGTAATAAAAATCATCCTTATAAATGTAATAATAACAAAGTTAATTTAAATAAAACACCTTATTTTTATAGTTATGATGATGTAATAAAAGCTCAAAAACAAAAAAAAATAAAATTACACAGTCCTTTATGGCTTCGATGGGAAACAAAATTGCGAATAATTACATCAATAAATCGTGAAAAACCTGTTGAAGTTCAATACAGTTCTTCTGGTATTTTTTCTAAAATTTACGAACATTATCAACTTAGGAAAAATAAAAAAGAACAAATTACTAACTTTTATATTTGCACAACTGTTGGTCGTATTATATTTAATCAACAAATAGAAGAAGCTATTCAAGGTACTTTAAAAGCTTCGCAATTTCGAAATACATCTTTACCAGCAATAATTATATAATATTCATTTCTTTTATAAAAAGAAAAAAAAAAAAGCCAAATGAAAAATGGCTTAAATTTATTGGTATATCCTGTTTATAACAATAAAGAGGCTTTTATTATGGCAGAACCAGCCAAAATGCTCTTCTATAACAAAGTGATGGATAGAACTGCCATAAAACAACTTATTAGTAGATTAATTGCTCACTTTGGTATTACATACACAACCCATATTTTAGATCAACTTAAAAATTTAGGCTTTAAACAGGCTACTCAAGCTGCAATTTCATTAGGAATTGATGATCTTTTAACAGCACCTTCAAAAAGTTGGCTGATCCAAGATGCGGAACAACAAGGTTATACTTCTGAAAAAAATTATCGTTATGGAAACGTTCATGCAGTAGAAAAACTACGTCAATTAATCGAAACATGGTATGCAACAAGTGAATATTTAAAACAAGAAATGAATCCTAATTTTCGGATGACAGATCCGTTAAATCCAGTACATATGATGTCTTTTTCGGGAGCTCGAGGAAGTACATCACAAGTTCATCAGTTAGTAGGTATGCGAGGTTTAATGTCAGACCCACAAGGTCAAATTATTGATTTACCTATTCAAAGTAATTTTCGTGAAGGATTATCTTTAACAGAATATATTATTTCTTGTTATGGTGCTCGTAAAGGAGTCGTTGATACGGCAGTACGAACATCAGATGCTGGATATCTTACACGTAGATTAGTTGAAGTAGTTCAGCATATTGTGGTAAGAAAAATGGATTGTGGTACTTTTCAAGGTATTTTTGCAATTACTTCGCACGATACTTATAAAAAAAAAAATAATCAACAAAAATTAATTGGTCGTATATTAGCAGAAAATGTATATATAAATGAAAGATGTATTGCTATTCGTAATCAAGATATTACAGCTAATCTTGCTCTTTCCTTAATAACTACTAAAAAAAAACAAATTTTTATACGTTCTCCTTTAACTTGTAAAAGTATGCTATGGATTTGCCAATTATGCTATGGATGGAGTCTTACTCACGGTAATTTAATAGAATTAGGCGAAGCTGTAGGCATTATTGCGGGACAATCTATTGGAGAACCAGGTACTCAATTGACATTAAGAACGTTTCATACTGGTGGAGTTTTTACAGGTGATATTGCGGAACATATACGAACACCATTTAATGGAATTATTCAATTTGATAAAAATTCAGTTTATCCTACACGTACTCGCCATGGTCATCCTGCGTGGATATGTAATAATAATTTATCTGTTATTATTAAAAGCAAAAAAAAAACACATAATTTGGTTATTTTACCACAAAGTATGCTTTTAGTTCAAAACAATCAATATGTAGAATCAAAACAAATTATTGCAGAAATCCGTGCTAAAATATCTCCTTTTAAAGAAAAAGTTCAAAAATATATTTATTCAAATTTATCTGGTGAAATGCATTGGAGTACAAAAGTTCATCATGCATCTGAATACATACATAGTAATGTTCATCTTTTATATATGACGGGTCATATATGGATATTAGCCGGGCATTTCGAAAAATGTAGTGAATCTTTTTTATTCTATCGCAATCAAGATAAATTAGATAATAAACTTCCAATTGCAAATAAAAATTTAAGTTATTATAAAAGTAATTTTTTAAATTACTTTTGGAATTTTCTTTATTCCAGTATTATTTTATATACTTACAATTTTTTGGAAATTAAAAAAAAGAAAAAAATTCTTTTTTTTTTTAATAAAAAAAAAAATAAATATGAAAAAAAACCAATATTCCAATTTATTCTTAAAATACCCCAAAATGGCATTTTAAAAAAAAATAATATTTTTGCTATTTTTAATGATCCTAAATATAGAATAAAAAATTCAGGAATTATAAAATATGGTACTATAAAAGTTGATTTAATTAATAAAACAAAAAATACTTTTGAAGATTCAAAAAATAAGAATGATAGATCAAAATATAAAATAATAAAAGAAGGTAATTTTTTTTTTATTCCTGAAGAAGTACATAATTTAGATCAATCTCTTTTTTCTTCTATTTTGATAAAAAATAATAGTTTTATTGAAGCGGGAACAAAAATAACTTCTACTATTACTAGTAAAGTAACTGGTTTGGTTAAAATAAAAAAAAAAACTAATAATTTTGAAATAAAAATATTACCTGGAAATATATATTCTTCTAAAGAAAAACAAAAAAACTTTAAACAAAATGGTATTTTAATAGCTCCGGGAAAAAAAATTTTTGAACAATTTTATGCTAAAAATTGGATTTATCTTGAATGGATTGTACTTTCCAAAAATAATTCTTTTTTTTTTATTAGACCAGCAATAGAATATAAAATAACATCAAATGATAATGCTTTAAATTTACCAATACCTTTTTTTCTAGACTTCTTAAAAAAACAACAAGCAATTAAATTTCAAACTATTAAATATATTTTTTATCAAGATGGTGAAGAAGTTGAAATTCTTAATAATACTGAAATTCAATTAATTCAAAGCTGTTTAATACTAACTTGGGAAACAAAAATGTTTATCAAAGAAGCTCATATTTCTTTTATAAAAATTCGTATTAATAAAATTATTAAAATTTTTTTTCAAATAAGTTTAATTGAAGATTTTAGCTTTAATTATAAAAAAAAAGAAAATAATAAAACTCTTAATTATTATTTTACTAAAAAAAAAAAAATTATTAATCAAACTTTTAATAAAAAAAATTTATTGTTTAATAAAACTTGGGGTATTATTCGTACTTCTTCGAAAAAAAACCAAGAAAAAAATTTTTTTCTTGTTTTATCACCATCAAATTTATTTCAAACTAATTCAGTTAACAAAACGAAAAAAAGTACGAAAATAGAAAAGAATATAGAAAAAATTTTAACTTATCAATCAAATGAATCAAAAATAGTAATTAAAGATTTTAATATAAAAAAAAAAAAAAGTTTTCTAAAACAAAATTTTATAAAATTTTTAGGTCTTTTAGGCCATTCACAAAATCTTACAAAAAATTTTCAACCTTTCTCTTATTCTTATAAAAAATTTAATAATAAGTTAAAACCAATTAATTTTTCAATTATTGATAATTTTAATAAAAAAATTAAAATAACTATGTGGTATTTTTTGGATGAAAAAAAAAAAATTCATAAATTTATATTAACTAAAAATAACATTTTTAGTTTATTAAGTTGGTCTTTTTCGTTGTTTTTTTTTAAAAAAAAAAAAATTCAATTTGTTAATCTTGGACACTTTTTTTGCGATGGTTTTTCTATATCTAAATCTCAGAATTTTACTGAATCTGGTCAAATTATAGCTATTTATGAAGATTTTTCTTCAGTAATTAGATTAGCTAAGCCATATTTAACTACTGGTGGAGCTACGATTCATAATAATTACGGTGAAATTTTGAAAGAAGGAGATACATTAATCACTTTAGTATATGAGAGATTAAAATCAGCAGATATTATTCAAGGGCTTCCAAAAGTTGAACAGTTATTAGAAGCTCGCCCAATAAATTCAGTTTTTATTAATTTAGAAAAAGGTTTTGAAGAATGGAATAAAGATATGACAAGTTTTTTTGGAAGTTTATGGGGCTATTTTTTAAGTGCTCGAATTAGTATGGAACAGAGTCAATTAAATTTAGTTGAGCAAATTCAAAAGGTTTATCGGTCACAAGGAGTACAAATATCAGATAAACATATAGAAATTATTGTACGTCAAATGACTTCTAAAGTTATTACTTTGGAAGATGGAATGACTAATGGTTTTTTACCTGGAGAATTAATTGAATTTACAAGAATAAAAAGAATGAATCGTGCTTTGGAAGAAATTATTCCCTATAAACCTGTTTTATTAGGTATAACAAAAGCTTCTCTTAACACTCAAAGTTTTATATCAGAAGCTAGTTTTCAAGAAACTACTCGAGTGTTAGCAAAAGCGGCTTTGCGAGGTCGGATTGATTGGTTAAAAGGTTTAAAAGAAAATGTTATTCTTGGCGGAATAGTTCCTGCAGGAACTGGTTGTCAAGAACTTATTTGGCAAATAACTTTAGAAAAACATAAAAATATTTTATTAAAAAAAAAAAAAAAAATAAAATTATTTAATAATAAAATAAAAGATATTTTTTTATATGAAAAATTTTCTATTTCTTTTACTTCAGATCAAATTCATAAAAAATTAAAACAGTCATTTTTTGAAATAAATACCAATAAATAAATTTGATTAACTAATCTAACAATTTTTAGGTAATTTATTAAAAAAAAAAATAAAAACAAATTTACGAAAAAATTTAAAAAATGTATTGATTTTAATCTAATTAAAAAAACAAAAATTAAACTTTTTTAATAAAAAAACAACAATGAAACAAAAATACTGGAACATTAATTTAGAAGAAATGATGGAAGCAGGGGTACATTTTGGTCATCAAGCTCGAAAATGGAACCCTAAAATGGCTTCTTATATTTTTACAGAACGAAAAGGTATTCATATTTTAAATCTTACTCAAACAGCTCGTTTTTTATCAGAAGCTTGCGATTTAGTAGCTAATGCTTCAAGTAAAGGCAAACAATTTTTGATTGTAGGTACAAAATATCAAGCAGCTGATTTAGTAGCATCAGCTTCTATAAAAGCTCGATGTCATTACGTAAATCAAAAATGGCTTGGTGGTATGTTAACTAATTGGTCAACTATAGAAAAGCGTCTTCAAAGATTTAAGGATTTGGAAAATAAAGAAAAAACAGGATTATTTAATCAACTTCCAAAAAAAGAAGCAGCAACTTTAAAAAGACAATTAACTCAACTTCAAAAATATTTAAATGGAATTAAATATATGACAAGTTTACCCGATATTGTAATAATAATAGATCAACAAAAAGAAATCACCGCTATTCAAGAATGTCGAACTTTAGGTATTCCAACAATTTGTTTGGTTGATACAGATTGTGATCCAGATCTTACAGATATACCAATTCCAGCAAATGATGATGCTCGGGCTTCTATTCGATGGATTTTAAATAAATTAACATTAGCTATTAGTGCAGGTCGTTATAATTCAACAAAAACTGAATAATTATTTAAATTTTTTATTTTATTACTTATTACTATTTTAAAACTTAAAAATATATTACAATAAAAATAAATATTTTATTGTAATAAATATGTTGTAACATAATAAAAAATTTAGAACAATAAGACATTTAAATAATGGAATTGTTTATAAAATTCATTTCTATTTTTTATAGTTAATCTTTAGAAGGGGTAATATGTATACTGCACAATGTTCCATTAGCACACTTAATAATTTATATGAAATATCTGGTGTGGAAGTAGGTCAACACTTCTATTGGCAAATAGGCAGTTTTCAAGTTCATGCACAAGTACTTATAACTTCCTGGATTGTTATTGGTATTTTATTAAGTTTAGCTATTTTAGCAACACGCGATTTACAAACTATTCCAACAAGTGGTCAAAATTTTGTTGAATATGTTTTAGAATTTATTCGAGATTTAACTAGAACTCAAATAGGAGAAGAAGAATATCGACCTTGGGTACCTTTTATAGGAACTATGTTTTTATTTATTTTTGTTTCAAATTGGTCCGGCGCTCTTCTTCCTTGGAGAGTTTTTGAATTACCTCATGGAGAACTAGCTGCACCTACAAATGATATTAATACAACTGTTGCATTAGCTTTATTAACCTCAGTAGCTTATTTTTACGCAGGTCTTCATAAAAAAGGTTTAAATTATTTTGGTAAATATATTCAGCCAACTCCAGTACTTTTACCAATAAATATTTTAGAAGATTTTACAAAACCTTTATCGTTAAGTTTTCGACTTTTTGGAAATATATTAGCTGACGAATTAGTAGTTGCTGTTCTTATTTCTTTAGTACCTTTGGTTATTCCGATACCTATGATGTTTTTAGGATTATTCACAAGTGCTATTCAAGCTTTAATATTTGCAACCTTAGCTGCAGCTTATATAGGGGAATCATTAGAAGATCATCATTAAATAAAAAAAAAAAGAAAAATAAGTGTATATGTAAAAATATTGTAAATACTTTTAAACATAATTCTTAAAAAAAAAAAGAAAATAACTTAATTAATTTTAGATTTAAACTGGATACTATTTATTATCCTATAAAAATTTATTGAGTATAATAATAAACAATTTTTAATAATTGACAAAACTTATTTGAAATTAAAAATAAAAAAATATTTTTAATTGTTATTTTATTTAATTTAATAAAATTTAAATTCTTAAATAAAAAAAAAGCAATTTAAACGATTAAAATAAAAACTTTAATTTATTTTTTTTTAGTGATACTATCACTTTATTAAGAGACATCTTGAGTTATTAACTGCTTAACTTAATTTTTTTTTAATAAAAATATAAGTGAGCAATAGAGAATAAGTTTTTTTAAATTAACTTTTTCTTAATTTTGTTAGAGGATATTATAATGAACCCCTTAATTTCTGCTGCGTCTGTTATTGCTGCTGGATTAGCTGTAGGTTTAGCTTCTATTGGACCTGGAATTGGTCAAGGTACAGCTGCTGGTCAAGCAGTAGAAGGCATTGCTAGACAACCAGAAGCAGAAGGTAAAATTCGAGGCACATTGTTATTAAGCTTAGCTTTTATGGAAGCTTTAACTATTTATGGTTTAGTCGTAGCTTTAGCACTTTTATTTGCAAATCCTTTTGTATAAATTTCATTGTTTTTAAAGCTTTATCTTTTTCAAATTAAATTGTTTTTTTAAGAAATAAAATGGTTAACCGTTTTATTTCTTAAAAAAACAATTTAATTTTTAATTTAATATTGAAATGAAATTTATTAAAAAAAAAACAAAAATTTTAATTTTGTTTTTGTGTAAATAAAATAAATTATTTTTTAATTATATTACTAATTAGACTTAAAATTAAATAAATAAGTCTTTGTCTATAACTAAAAATTAAAGTTATTTTGAGTAAAAAACTCTGTAAAACTTAAATAATCTATTCATGGGAGAGAGAATATGCAAAATATGGTTAATTTAGTTGTTTATTTTAGTTATTGGCCTATTGCTGGTAATTTTGGTTTAAATACAAATCTTTTAGAAACCAATTTAATTAATTTAAGTGTAGTACTTGGTTTATTAATTTACTTTGGAAAGGGAGTGTGTGCGGGTTAATTATTTAAATAAAATTATTGGAAAAACCAGTTACACTTTAAGGTGTATAATTCCGACGAATTACTTCTAAACAAAATTTAGAACAACTATAGCATTTCGTAAAATTAGTAATTTTTTTTTTTTTACTATTACTTTATTCGGAAATATTAAGAAAATGGTTAAAGCTAAAATGCTTGAAGTCTAAGCGTCATTGGGGTTTTTCTTTTTCCCAATATTTTCTATATAAAAAATATAAAAACATATTTAGAGACTCATTTGATATATAACACTCATATCAAATTAAATTTTACATTTATTTATTAAATAAAATTATTATTATCTCTACAAACTAACCAATTTTGGTTTTTTATGCTAAATTGACAACCTAAAAAAAGTCTAATATTAAGTTATTCAAAAAAACGACCTTGCTGACAGTTAATAAAAAAAATAAAATAACTTTTGTCAGAAGAGCCCTTAAATTTTTTCTATTAAAAAAATATATAAAATTTTTACAAATCATTTTGAAAAAAGATTAAAAATTAACAGGGGCAGGCTTAGTTAAAAAATTAAGCAAGAAAGCCGAATGAATTGAAAAATTCATGTTCGGTTTGGGAAGAGATTAGTAATTCGTAAAAATATTCGATAAATAATCTACTTTCATTAAACAATTTATTAAGTAATCGTAAACAAACTATTTTAAGTACAATTAATGACGCGGAAGAACGATATAATGAAGCAACTGATAAACTTAACCAAGCGCGAATTCGTTTAGAACGGGCACAAATAAAAGCAGATGAAATTCGCGTAAATGGTCTTTCTCAAATAGAAAGAGAAAAAAGAGAATTAATAAATGCTGCTGATGAAGATTCAAAACGATTAGAAGATTCAAAAAATGCTACTATTCGTTTTGAAGAACAAAGAGCAATTGAACAAGTTAGACAACAAGTTTCGCGTCTTGCATTAGAAAGAGCCTTAGAAGCGTTAAATAAACGTTTAAATAACGAATTACATTCACGCGTAATTGATTATCATATTGGTTTACTTAGAGCCATGGAAAGCACAACTAATTAGCTTTCATTAGTTTTATTTTTCAAAAAATTATTAACGAACGCTAATGGTAAATATTCGACCTGACGAAATTAGCAGTATTATCCGTAAACAAATAGAAGATTATAGTCAAGAAGTAAAAGTCGTAAATGTTGGTACTGTACTTCAAGTAGGAGATGGTATTGCACGTATTTACGGTCTTGATAAAGTAATGGCTGGTGAATTAGTTGAATTTGAAGATCGTAGTATAGGAATTGCTTTAAATTTAGAATCAGATAATGTTGGCGTTGTATTAATGGGTGATGGATTAACTATTCAAGAAGGTAGTTCTGTAAAAGCAACAGGAAAGATTGCTCAAATACCTGTAAGTGACGCTTACTTAGGTCGAGTTGTAAATGCTTTAGCTCAACCTATTGACGGTAAAGGTCAAATATCAGCTTCAGAATTTAGATTAATTGAATCATCAGCTCCCGGTATTATTTCAAGACGTTCTGTATATGAACCTATGCAAACAGGTCTTATTGCTATTGATTCCATGATTCCTATTGGTCGTGGCCAACGTGAATTAATTATTGGAGATCGACAAACTGGTAAAACAGCAGTAGCTATAGACACTATTTTAAATCAAAAAGGTCAAAATGTAATATGCGTTTATGTGGCTATTGGACAAAAAGCATCTTCAGTAGCACAAGTAGTTAATACTTTTGAAGAACGTGGTGCTTTAGAATATACAATTATAGTATCTGAAGCAGCAAATTCTCCTGCTACCTTGCAATATCTTGCTCCTTATACAGGAGCTGCTTTAGCAGAGTATTTTATGTATCGCAAACAGCATACTTTAATAATTTATGATGATCTTTCAAAACAAGCACAAGCTTATAGACAAATGTCTCTTTTATTGAGAAGACCACCAGGTCGTGAAGCATATCCAGGTGATGTTTTTTATTTACATTCTCGTCTTTTAGAAAGAGCCGCTAAATTAAGTTCACAATTAGGTGAAGGAAGCATGACTGCTTTACCTATAGTAGAAACTCAAGCAGGAGATGTTTCAGCTTATATTCCTACAAATGTTATTTCTATTACCGATGGACAAATATTTTTATCAGCAGATTTATTTAATGCAGGAATTCGTCCCGCAATTAATGTAGGTATTTCTGTATCTAGAGTAGGATCTGCAGCTCAAATTAAAGCTATGAAACAAGTAGCTGGAAAGTTAAAACTAGAATTAGCTCAATTTGCAGAATTAGAAGCATTTGCACAATTTGCATCGGATCTTGATAAAGCTACTCAAAACCAATTGGCAAGAGGTCAACGATTGCGCGAATTACTTAAACAATCTCAATCATCTCCTTTATCTGTAGAAGAGCAAGTAGCAACTATTTATACTGGAGTAAACGGATATTTAGATGTGTTAGAAGTTGATCAAGTAAAGAAATTTCTTGTTCAATTACGCGAATATTTAATTACTAATAAACCTCAATTTACGGAAATTGTACGTTCTACTAAAATTTTTACAGAACAAGCTGAAAGTATTTTAAAAGAAGCTATTAAAGAACATACGGAACTTTTTTTACTTCAAGAAGAAAAATAAAAATTTAAGTGTTTTTTAGTAAAAAGAAAACAAGCAAATATTTTAAATAAAATAAAAAAATATTAAATTTAGGTTTTTGAATATTTTTTTACTTAAACTTTTTCCTTAATATTAATATTACGTCCAATAGGATTCGAACCTATACTGGAGGTTTAGAAGACCTCTGTCCTATCCATTAGACGATGGACGCTAATTAATTATTATTTTTTTTTTTCGTATTTTCTAAAAATACTAAAAGTGAATAATTAGTTTTTCATAAAGAGAGTTAATTATTCGCTTTTAATGAAAAAAATAATAGGCGGGTAGCGGGAATCGAACCCGCATCATTAGCTTGGAAGGCTAAGGGTTATAGTCGGCGTTTTTATTTTATTATTGCCTCTACTTCAAAACCGAACATGAAATTTTCATATCATACGGCTCCTTTATGAACTAGAAAATGTTTTTTTCTATTATATTGTATTCCAATAAATTCATATCATCTATGTTAGTTTTTTATTAAATAACTTTTTAGATGATCCTTTTACAAAATTAAAAAAAAATTATAATTACTTCGTTCTTTATTTCTATTAAAAAAACCATTAGGAAATTTTTTTTTACCGAGCTTTAATGAAAATATTAATAAATTTAGCAAACTAAATTTATTATTTTAAAGCTAAATTGCTTTAATTTTTTTTTTTTATTTAATTAAAGATTTAGTTACGAAAAAAAAATTATTTTGGGTTTCTGTCCATAGATTTTTAGCTCAATAAAAAAATTCCGTGTTGTTTTTTTGTTTTTATTATCATAGGAATTTTGCTTTTTTCTTTTAAAAAAAATTTATAAGAAAGATTTTATTTAGAAATAAAGTTTTGATCTAAAAAAATTAAAAAAAACTTTAAAGACCCCTTAACTATATTAAGTTAATTATAGAACGAATCACACTTTTACCACTAAACTATACCCGCTATGAAATTATTATAACATAATTTTTTTTTTTTTTTAATTTTTACTTTGAACATTTTTTTCATTAAACTCCATCTCCGGAAATTAAATACTTAAAAAAAGTTATTTTATTTCCGAAGAGGGTTTATAAAATCATAAGTTGCCTTTACGTGCAGCTAATAAAGCAATTACTAAAGGACCTGAGCCAACTATTAAAGCCAAAGCAGTAAGCTGTGCAATAACCTCTAAATTCATTCTGGTTTAGCCTCTCTTTTTTCAATTTGATTTTATGAAATTAAGAAAATTATTAAAAAAAAAATATCTATAGCGATATAGAATTAAGATCAGTACAATAATAGAAAACCTATTCATTCAAAAATTTAATAATTATTAATTAAATAAAACTTTTGAATGAATTTGTTATTTATATTACAGATTTTTAGGAGAGAAAAAAAAATGACATCAATTTCAGACAGTCAAATTATTGTAGCTCTTGTTAGTGCTTTTATAACAGGTATTTTAGCTTTAAGATTAGCTAAAAGTTTGTATCAATAAATTAATTAGTTTTTTATTTATTTACAAAAAAAAAATAGCCTGGCCAGTACCAGTATCTGGTTAGGCTCAAATAAAATGAAATAAAACACTTAATTAAATTTTTTTTATTAAAACTTTTTTGTATTTTTTTATCAAAAAAAAAATTTATATTTTAGATTTTGTATATATATATATATACATATAAAAATCAAATAATACAAATAATAAAATTTTATTATTGTCTAGACTTCTAGTTCTACAGCATGTTATTATTTTTTAGTTGGAGAGATGGCCGAGTGGTTTAAAGCGATGGATTGCTAATCCGTTGTACATTTTTTTGTACCGAGGGTTCGAATCCCTCTCTCTCCTTCAACTAAAAAAAAAATTTTATTTCTTTCCTAATTTCAACAATATAAAAAACTATTCTTTACGCCCCGGATTACGGCCAGGATCATTTGATAAAAATCCAAACACAAAAAGAGAAACAAAAAAAATAACAACTGTGTAAACGAAAAGCTTAAGAGTAAGCATAAGATAATCTCCGAGATCATTACTAGAAGTAAAATAGAATAGATTCTAAACTGAATTAAAATAAAATTATGGAGAAAGAAGGATTTGAACCCCCGTTGACATAAAAATAAAGAAAAGCTATAACAATTTTAAAAATTTTAAAAGAAATGCAATTAACCACTCTACCATTTCTCCAATAAATATAAAATAAGTCTAAAAAAGTTAATTAAATGATTAAATTAAAGAAAAGTTAAATGAATCAATTAGACCTTTTTTTAATATTTAAATATAATTAATACGTAATAAATTCTTATATACATATAAATTTATAGATATATATATAAAAAATATTCCTATATATATATTATACGTGTATAAGGCGAAAGTGAAAAAAATCACCCTCGCCCTTTAAATTAAGATCAAATAAAATATAATAAAAACTTTTAACTATGTTAAATTATCTAAAACTTACAGAAGCTTGCCAAACAAAAGCTAATAGGAAAAAAAATACAGGAATAATTGGCATTACATCTACAATTGGATCGAAAATAGCATAAGCTTCAGGTAATTTAGCTAAAATGATACCATTCAAATGAAACGTGTTATCTAAATAAATATTAAACATAGCTAGCATTTATGTTCTCCAATAAAAATTGTTATAATGATTTAATAAAAAATGAAAAAATTTTCATTAGTTAATAAAAAAAAAGCTCTTCAGTATATCTTACTATAGGTTTTATTAGTGTCAAAGAGGTTATATATTTTTAATAATAGTTGTTTTTTTTTTTTTTTTAATAAAAAAAAATTATTTGATAATAAAAAAAGAAACAAAGCGATTGACAAAATCTTAATATAAGTATTTACTAGTATTGTCTATTTATGGGGCGTGGCCAAGTGGTAAGGCACCAGGTTTTGACCCTGTCACTCGGAGGTTCGAATCCTTCCGTCCCAGATTTACTATTTCTAATAATTAAATAGAAAAAAGTTAAAATAAAAAAAAAATTCTATTACATTTCTATTATTAATAATATATTGTATTAGAAATACCATATTATGACAATTACATAAATATGGCAAGGGATATTTCTATGGTGTAAAATAAAAAAAGATCACATTATTATTTACTGAAAGTATAAAGAGATTATATTTATGAAATTAGCTTATTGGATGTATGCTGGACCTGCTCATATTGGGACTCTCCGTGTAGCGAGTTCTTTTAAAAATGTTCATGCTATTATGCATGCTCCTTTAGGAGATGATTACTTTAATGTAATGCGTTCAATGTTAGAAAGAGAAAGAGATTTTACTCCTGTAACAGCTAGTATAGTTGATCGTCATGTGTTAGCACGTGGATCTCAAGAAAAAGTTGTTGATAATATAACTAGAAAAGATAAAGAAGAACGTCCAGATTTAATTGTATTAACACCAACGTGTACTTCTAGCATTTTACAAGAAGATTTACAAAATTTTGTTAATAGAGCTTCTATCACTTCAAATTCAGATGTTATATTAGCTGATGTAAATCATTATCGAGTTAATGAGCTTCAAGCCGCAGACAGAACTTTAGAACAAGTAGTTCGCTATTATTTAGAGAAAGCTCGTAGACAAGGGACATTAGATCAAGCTATAACAAAAGAACCTTCAGCAAATATTCTTGGAATTTTTACACTTGGTTTTCATAATCAACATGATTGTCGTGAATTAAAGCGCCTACTACAAGATTTAAATATTAAAATTAATAAAATAATTCCGGAAGGAGGTTCTGTAAAAGATCTTCAAGATTTACCAAAAGCTTGGTTTAATTTAGTTCCATATCGTGAAATAGGTTTAATGACAGCTATTTATTTAGAAAAAAACTTTGGAATGCCTTATATATCTATTACACCAATGGGAATTGTAGATACAGCTGAATGTATTCGACAAATACAAAAACATGCTAATAATTTAAGTTCTAATAAAAAATTTAATTATGAACCTTATATTGATCAGCAAACACGGTTTGTTTCTCAAGCAGCTTGGTTTTCACGTTCTATTGATTGTCAAAATTTAACAGGAAAAAAAGCCGTTGTTTTTGGTGATGCAACACATGCCGCTTCAATAACTAGAATTTTGGCTAGAGAAATGGGAATTCGTGTTAGTTGTACAGGTACTTATTGTAAACACGATGCAGAATGGTTTAAAGAACAAGTTCAAGGATTTTGTGATGAAATATTGATTACAGATGATCATACTAAAGTAGGAGATATGATTGCTCGAATAGAACCATCTGCAATATTTGGTACCCAAATGGAACGTCATATTGGTAAACGTCTTGATATTCCCTGTGGAGTTATTTCTTCACCAGTTCATATTCAAAATTTTCCGTTAGGATATCGTCCGTTTTTAGGTTATGAAGGTACTAATCAAATTGCTGATTTAGTTTATAATTCTTTTACTTTAGGTATGGAAGATCATCTTTTAGAAATTTTTGGTGGTCATGATACAAAAGAAGTAATTACAAAATCATTATCAACAGATACTGAGCTAACTTGGAATAATGAAAGTCAATTAGAATTAAATAAAATACCTGGATTTGTTAGAGGTAAAATTAAAAGAAATACTGAAAAATTTGCGCGTCAAAATAATATTACCAATATTACTGTTGAAATAATGTATGCAGCTAAAGAAGCTTTAAGTGCTTAATTTTTTTTTTAACTAATTTTACATTTTAAAAATTGTTTTTTACTATTTTCAAGAATAGTTAAAAAATATATGTATATTTTTCATAAAAATATTTTCGTGAAAAAAAATAGAAAAATATATATATATCACGTAAAAAATAAAGCTAATTTAAAATAGATCACGTAAAAAATAAAGCTAATTTAAAATAGTTAATAAAAAAAACAAAAATATTTACACAAATTTAATTTTAAATTTAGGAGAAATTTATGAATCCCGCTTTTTGTTTTATTCAGTTATTGTTTTATTATCCATTTTTTTTCTTTTCATTATATATTTATTTAGTTTTTTTTATTCCAATAAAAAATACAATTAATATTGCCAACATATTTTCTTTTTTTTCGAAGTCCATAAAAAATAAATTTGATTTTTATAAAAAATAATTTAAAAACGTTAAGTTTTTTTACTTTTAGTTTAAAATAAAAGAAAAAAGCTTAGCGTTTTGATAAAAAAAAGTAAAGTAAAAAATTGAAACAAAAAAATTTATATGTTTTGTCTATGAAGCATTGACAAAAAAACTTTACTAACATATAATACTTTTGATATTTCTTAATTATATTAAAAATTCCTAGAATTTATTTGAATTAAAAAACATAAAGTTATTTAATATTTGTAAATTTTTTTTTTATTTATTAAAAAAAAAACACGGGTTGCTAACTCAATGGTAGAGTACTCGGCTTTTAAGTGCGACTAAGGAATTTTATACATTTAGATGAAATACAAAATTCATCCAAACCATTGATAAGGGTTTGTAAGACTACGACTAATCTAAAAAAGAAATTTGCCAGAAAAAATAGCATGTCGTTTTTTTTTTAAGTTAATAAAATTAATGGATAAAGCTAAATTGCTTGAATCAAAGGTAAAACCAGAAGAACGAGCTTCTATTCAAAAAGATGTACATTTTGAATTCTTTTTATTAATTAAAAAGTTAAAATAAAATTAATAGTCAATTTAAAAGAGGTTTAGCCTTATAATTTAATATAAGGCTATTTTTACTAAAAATGAATCCTAATATTTAAAAAAATGTATTTAAATAACAAGTTTGCTGACTAAATAAAAAGAAATTTAGGTCAGAAGAGCAATCAAAAATTTTTAATAATAAATTAAATTCATTTAATTTTTCTAAATTATTTAGTTTTATTTTGTTAATTTTCTTTTAATAGATTGCACTATGTATCATTTTATATTTTAAGAGGTTGGTCAGATGAAAAGCAAAGCAGAAATTTTGCACGAAATAAAAAAGCTAAATGAAAGTAATAAAAAACTTATACAACAACGTTTTTTATATCCACTTTTATTTCAAGATGATCTTTATGCAATTGCTTATAATCATTCTTTCAATAAAATAAAGCTAAATTTTTTAAAAAGTTCTAATTTAGGTGATAGTTTTAGTTTTTTAACATTAAAACGTTTAATTAATAGAATGCGCCGAAAAAAAAGTATAAAAGAATTGAAAAAAAATTACAATAAAACTTTTGATATTAATTACAATAATTATTTTTATTTAAAAGTAATTCGAGAAGGTTTTGCTCTAATTTTTGAAATTTTTTTTTCTATTCAATTAGAAAAAACTTTTATAAAAAAATTTAACAAATGGACTAATTATCAATCTATTCACTCTATATTTCCTTTTATTGAAGATCATTTTTTACATTCTAATTACATTTTAAATGCAAAAATACCTTATTTTTTTCATCCAGAACTTTTAATTCGAATTTTGCGTCGACGAATACAAGATGCTTCTTTTTCTCATTTATTAAGATTAATATTTTATAAAAATAAAAAATTAATTACCTTAAATATAAATTCTCAAAAAGAAATGACTAGATTATCCATATTTTTATGGCATTATTATATTCGTGAATTAGAATTTTTTTTAATTAATCAGTGGAAAGTCTTAAATTACTTTAAATCTTTATCGTATTTGACTTTACTTGATAAAACAGATTGTATAAAAAAAATAAAATTTATTATTAATAATTTTTTATGGATAAAATTACAATCTTTTTTTTATAAAAAAAAAATATCTTTTCATTATGTAAGATATGAAAATAATTATATTATTGCAATAAAAAGTTCTACTTATTTAGCCGAAAAATGGAGTTTTTTTTTTTTTAAATTGTGGGATTATTATTTTTATTATTTATTTAAACCTTTTAGAATAAGTACAAAAAAAACATCTAGAAATTGCTTTTCTTTTTTAGGTTATCTTTTTGGTGTTCAAATAAAACAAGTTTTAGTTGAAACTAAAATGTTACATTATTTAAAGAAAGTATATATTATAAAAAAAGAACTCTATTCTATTACTCCAATATCATCTCTAATTGAATTGTTAGCTAAAGAAAAGTTTTGTGATATTTTCGGTCATCCAATGAGTAAATTATCTTGGACTACTTTAACAGACGACGAAATTTTTAATCGTTTTGATCAAATTTGGAAAAATTTTTTTTATTACTATAGTGGATGCAAAAATAAAAAAAATTTATATCAAGTACAATATATACTTCGATTTTCTTGTGCTAAAACATTAGCTTGCAAACATAAAAGTACTGTACGATATGTTTGGAAAAAGTATCGTTCGAATTTTTTTGCAAAATCTTTTTTTTTCAAAAAACAAGAATTAATTAATTTAAAATTTTTTAGACTATATCCTTCTATAAAAAAAATTTGGTATCTTGATATTGTTCAAATAAATTATTTAGCAAAATTATTGCAAAAAAAAAATAATAATAATAATTTTAAATTAATTAAAATTAACTAAATTAACTGCTTAATAAAATTATTCATTTAATAATAATTAAAAAATTCTCGAAAAAATAAAAAAATAATGATTACATAGAGAGAGCCGTGTGCAGTAAAAACTGCAAGCACGGTTTGGGAAGAGATGTTTTCATTTTTATTAAAAACTAAAATAAAATTCATCCACTTTCATCCGACGAGTTCCGGGTTCGAGCCCCGGGCAACCCATTTTAACTTAGTTTAAATTAATCCTTTTTTAACAAATAACATTATATAATGTTTTGTATAAAAAAAGATTAATCAAGTGATTACAAAAAAAAAACTTTTTTATTTATAAAAAAAGAATTTCATTTAAAAAAACAGTTGACATAGTAATATATTTTGTGTAATACTATAAATTAACAAGTTTATATACTTGGGTAACTTATTATTATTTTACAAACCAAGTTTTACCATGACCGCAACTTTAGAAAGACGCGAAAGCGCAAGCCTATGGGGTCGCTTCTGCGACTGGGTTACCAGCACTGAAAACCGCCTTTACATCGGATGGTTCGGTGTATTAATGATCCCTACTCTATTAACTGCAACCTCTGTATTTATTATTGCATTCATCGCAGCTCCTCCTGTAGATATTGATGGTATTCGTGAGCCTGTTTCTGGTTCTCTTCTTTACGGAAACAATATAATCTCTGGTGCTATTATTCCTACTTCTGCAGCTATCGGTTTGCACTTCTATCCAATTTGGGAAGCTGCTTCCGTTGATGAATGGTTATATAATGGTGGTCCTTATGAACTAATCGTTCTTCATTTCTTACTTGGTGTAGCTTGCTACATGGGTCGTGAATGGGAACTTAGCTTCCGTTTAGGTATGCGTCCTTGGATCGCTGTTGCATATTCAGCTCCTGTTGCGGCTGCTACTGCTGTTTTCTTGATCTATCCTATTGGTCAAGGAAGCTTTTCTGACGGTATGCCTTTAGGAATCTCTGGTACTTTTAACTTTATGATTGTGTTCCAAGCTGAACATAACATCCTTATGCACCCATTCCACATGCTTGGTGTAGCTGGTGTATTCGGCGGCTCTCTATTTAGTGCTATGCATGGTTCCTTGGTAACTTCAAGTTTAATCCGAGAAACTACTGAGAATGAATCTGCTAACGCAGGTTATAAATTTGGTCAAGAGGAAGAAACTTATAACATCGTAGCTGCTCACGGTTACTTTGGTAGACTTATTTTCCAATACGCTAGTTTTAATAACTCTCGTTCTTTACATTTCTTTTTAGCTGCTTGGCCTGTAGTAGGTATTTGGTTTACTGCATTAGGTATTAGCACAATGGCGTTCAACTTAAATGGTTTCAACTTTAACCAATCTGTTGTTGACAGTCAAGGCCGTGTAATTAACACTTGGGCTGACATCATCAACCGTGCTAACCTTGGTATGGAAGTTATGCATGAACGTAACGCGCATAATTTTCCTCTAGATTTAGCTTCTGTTGAAGCTCCTTCTGTAAACGGTTAATATTTTAGTTATAAGTTTATTTATTATAAATTTATCTAAAATAGGATAACAACTTGAAAATAATGACCTTAGGAATTTAATTCCTAAGGTCATTATTTTTTTATTAAATTAAAAAAAGGCGGACGTGGCCAAGTGGATTAAGGCAGTGGATTGTGGATCCACCATGCGCGGGTTCAATTCCCGTCGTTCGCCCATTTGAAACAAATTGAATTAAATAAAGTTTTTTTATAAAAAAAAAAAATAGAATAATAAAAGATTTAATTTAGATGAGTTGACGAAACCTTTTGTTTATGTCATCATAAAGAAAATAACATAAATATATTAAATAAAATAATAACCATAAAAAACTTTGAAATTTTAGTTTTAGTTAAAATACTAGCGAAATTTTTTTTTTTTCTAAATAGAAAAAATGAATAATGCTTAAATACATTTAGTATTTTTATATTAAAAAAAAAATAGCGAAAAAATTAAAAATTTTTAAAGTTATTTAGTTGAAGTTCTAAAAAATCTAGTTATTATAAAGTTTTATCTAACTGCTGTAAAAAAAATGAAACAAGAATTATCAAAAAACAAATACTTATATAAAAGATTAAAACTGGAAGAAATAAAAAACCCTCAATATTTTTTGGAAATATGCACAAAATCAAATTTAATTAAATTTTTAATTAGACTTTTTTTTAATAAAGAAAATTTTATTAAATTTTTTGACTTTCGAATTATTAGTTCATTAATTTTACATGACTTAAAAACTTCAAAAACTAACAAAAATTCAATATTAAATTCTTTTTTATTAATTACATTATCCATTTTTTTATATCGTTTAAATAATAAAGCTATTATTGAAAAAAAATATTTAAATTTAGTTAAAGTAGTTTCTGGACATATAAATTATTATAAATATAAAGAAAAAAATTTAAAAGAAAATTTTAATAAAAAAAATATTTTAACTTTTACTTATCAGCCTATTTTTAAAGGTTTAGATTTGAAAAAAAAAAAAAAATACTCGATGATTAGAACAAGTTTGAAAAAAAAAAGCTATATTATACATCCATATAATAAAAGTTTAGTTAAAAATTCAGAATGGTGGAAACTTTGGATTATAAAAGAAATTTTACCAAGTTGGAAAATCTCTTCTAATTCTATAAAAAAAATTGAAAATTTATTAAAAAAAAAAAATACAAATGATTTAAAATATTTTTTTAAATTTTATATAACTAATATACTTTGTAAAAATTATTATTGGGAAAAAAAATTTAATTCTATTTTTTTTGAAAATTCAAAAAAAAGTATAAAAATAAGATCAAGTGAAAACAAAAAAGTATTAGAAGATACTTTAGGTCTTCAAATATTTTTTGCTTTTTGTGAAAAATTAATTTTTGAAATAGAAAATCCTTTAAAATCAAATAATTTAAATTCAATAACTCAATTGAAAAATTATAATACTAATTTTTTAATTTCAACAGATTATAAAAAAAAAAATCCTGAATTTAATTTAGTAAAAAAAAACATAATTCAAAATTTAAAAACTTGGGATGAACCAGATTCAATTATTGCAAAATCTTACATTTTAATAAAAAAAAAAGGATGGTTTTTTTTTAATAATTATGCTGAATTTTATTTATGGCAATTGTACAAAAAAGGTTTATTTAAATACAAAAAAGATTTAAACAAAATTGATATCAATAACAAAAAATTAGATATAAAGTTATTCAAATTAAAGTGTTTATATAGTGAAAAAAAAAATTTAAGAGCCGAGAAAAATTTATCAAAAATTTCATATCAAATGTCAAAATATATTTTATATAACTTAAAAAATTCTAACAAATTAATAGGTAATTATTTAATAATTGATCAAAATTTGAAATTAAAAAAAAAAAAAATTTTTAATTTAGTTGAAACTAATTTTGTTAAATCAAACAAAAATTTTTTAAAATCGCTTTTCAATAAAAAACTTTCGGACAGAAAAAACGTTAAAAAAAATATTACTTTAACAATTTGGAATACATTTTTTTTTAATCAAAACAAAAAAAAAATAATAAAATCAACTTTTTTTTTGAGTCCTTTTTTTAAAAATTATTTAACATTATGGATAAGAAATTTATTTATAGAAAATGAAAAAAATATTACAAATACTTTTTTTTTAAACAATAAACAAACTTTAAATTTTAGTTACAAAATTTTTTCAAATATTTTGTCTATAGATCAATTAAGTATTGGTTTTTCTAGTAATAAAGAGTATAAAAAAAAAATTAGATTAATTAAAAAATCCGAAAATAGAATTTTTAGGCATTTTACAAAGTCAGATAATTCTAGATTCACTTTTTTATTCAAAACTAAAAAAAGACATAAAACTTTTAATTTTTTTATTTTTTTAAATTATGCTTATAAAATTATTTATAAAAAAAAAAATAATATAAAAAAATTAATTTTATTAATAAAGTCTAAATCCTCTAAAAATATTTTTTATTTATTATGGTTTTGTATTCATAAATATATTAGTAATCAAAATATCAAATCTAATAAAAAAAATTTATTTCAAATTAACCATTTTATAAATTTAACTACTTTTTTAGATAAATTCAATTTGTTAATAATTAAATACAATTTATTTTACATCAAAACTGCTTATTATAATTTAAATTATCAAAATCAAGATAAATTTAAATTAAAAAAAAATTTATTAATTACTAAAATAATTTCTGAAAAAAAAAGAGAAAAAACAAAAGTTTTAATAGAAAAAAAGTTAAAAAAAAATTTGAAAATTTATGACCTTTTTTCAAAATTTTATACTCAATTTTCAAATAAAAATCCATTAATTTCTAATTATTTTTATAAAAATTTACTTTTAATTAATAAAATTTTTTATTATAGAAAAAAGATAAATTTAAGAAAAATAACAAAAATTATAATTGATCAAAATCTATTAAATTGGAAAAAAAAAGAAAAAAATTATTTTTATAATAATAGTAAAAAAAAAACTAAATATATTTGTTATAATTTTAATAAAGTTATTTTAATTAGTGAAAAAAACAAAAACAAAAAAACATCAAAGTTTTTTATTGAAAAACAAAAAAATTTATTATTTTTATCTAATAAAATAGATTTTCTAAATAACAAAAATTTAATTACTAAATGGTCTGATAAATTTAATAAAAAAAATATATCTATTTTTTATAAAAAACTTATATTTATTTTTAAGAAAAATAAATATAAATTTTCAAAACTTTTTATTTATTCTCCAAAAATTAAAAATATTAAAACCAAAAATTTTTACAAAATTAGTTTAAATAAAAATGTTTTATTAAAACAAGTAACGTTCAATATTTATTATAAATTAAATACTTATTGTTATTTTGATAAAATATTAATTACTAATTTTTTTACTAATTATTTTAATAATATTAATAATAATAAAATTTGCACAAAAATTTTTAATAGCTTTTTTTTCTCACCAATCTGGCAAAATGAAAAAAATTATTTTAGTTCGATAAAAATATCTAATGAAATTTTATTAAACTCTCAATTTTTTAAAGCTGATACATTAGACTTATTAAACTTTTTGTATTATTCTAATTTAAGTCCTAAAAAAAATTTAAATTTTTACTTAAAAAAAAAAAAAAAAAATAATTTAACATATACACAATTACTAAAAAGTAGAATTATAAAAAAAAAAAACTTGTCTAGTAATCAATTAATTTTTTTTCAGAAAAAAAAAAATAAAAATTTCAATATTGAATTACAAATATATAAAACTTGTTTATCAAAAACTTTAGAAAAATTTAACTACAAAAAATTAATGTTTTTGTATAACTTTGACTTAAATAACTTATTCAATTCATTAGTTAAATTTAATCCAGTTTTTTATGAAAAAACAAAAAATTTAAATAACCTTCATTTTGAGAAAAACCCATATATTCAAAATACATTAAAACAAAAAAACAATGTTCATCAAATAAATTATTTTCAAAATGATTTACTTTCTGAATTTTTTATAAAAATAAAAAACGAAAATAATCAAATAGTCAATTGGACTAATAAATTATTTATTACAAAATCCAATTTTAAAGAAAATTTAATTGATACTATTTTAAATAATAATAGAAATACTAAAAATTTAAAATATGAAAAAAATAATGATATATTATCATACTTTTCAAAAAAATCTACTAAATTAATTTCACAAACTAAAATAAATCAAATATTAAAAAAATCAGTAAAATGGGCTTTCGTTGAAAAATATATACCATGGTTTTTTACTTTTAAATGGTGGAAATATTTGAAAAACATAGTTTTCAATTCATTTTTAGAATTATTATTAAAAATAAATGATCAATTTAATTATATTTGGCTAACAAATTTACAAAACAAAAGAAAAAATTTTAATTATTTATTAAAAAGTTTGTTATCTAATTTAAAAAATAGAATTATTGGTAATTCATTAGAAATTTGGAATTTACGTTTATTAAAAGAAATTAATAAACAATATAATAATCAAAAAAGTATATGGCCATCTTTTTATTTTAATTTTGTTATTAACTGGAATAAAGAATATGTAGCAGCTATAAGTTTTATTATTTTTAATTATTTTCTTTTTCAAAAATATTTTTCCAATTTTTTAGGTTCAGATTATTTTGAACTATGGAAATATTTTGAAATAATTCAATCTTTAATAGATTCTTCACATGGAAAATATTTAGATAGTTTACTACATAATAATTCAATACAATTTATTAAATCAGAAAATTTATTAATGCATTTTTTTCGAAATTTAAAACACTATATAAAAAATGCAAACTTTTATTTATTTAATAAAAAAAAAATAAACAAATTATTAATTAAAAATAAAGGGTTAGACCTTTCTCGTAGAGAACGAAAACTATTGGTTCAATCTTTAATCACTGATAAAAGTATTGAACAATATAGATCAAAATTTACTTCTAATACTAGTTTTAAAAGTTTTCAATTTGGCAATTCAATTGTGAAACAATATAAATTTACAAATTATTTAGAAAATTTAACTGAAGATTATCAAAAAAATTTAGTAAATTATCCGTTTCATCAATTTTACTTAGCAGAAAATTTAGTTTTTTTATCTTATTGGCAAAAAAATATTTCTTTAAATATCCCGTGGCAAATTAGTACTTTAAAACCCACTTTATATAAAAAACCTGTTCCACTTGAATTAAGACTTTTTTCTTCCAAAGGAATTTTATTAATAGGTTCATTAGAAACTGGACGCTCATATTTGGTTAAAAATCTAGCCGCAAATTCTTTTGTTCCTTTAATAAAAATATCTATAAATAAACTTTTATATAATAAACCTGATATTTTAACTGAAAGTTGGATGAATATTCTAATGGAAAGTTTACGAAGATTAAATCTTATTTTAGAATTAGCAAAAAAACTATCTCCGTGTATAGTATGGATGCAAAATATTCATGAACTTAATGTAAACCGTTCAACTCAAAATGTGGAATCTGATCCAACTTTTTTACTTGGTATTTTTTTAAAATATTTTCAAACTGGTTTTAGTAAAAAAAATATTCATAATATAGTAATTATTGGTTCGACTCATCTTCCTAGAAAAGTTGATCCTGCTTTAATTTCTCCAAATCGATTAGATCGATTAATAAATATTAGAATGTTTAATTTTTTACAAAGACAAAAAAAACTTTTGATTTTACTAAGCAGTAAACATAGTGAATATTTTTATTCAAAAAAGAAAAAATCTTCTATTAATGAATTTGGACATAGAACCATAGGATATAATGCACGAGATTTAGCACAACTTATTAATGAAATTTTATTAATTACTATTGTTCAAAACCAATCCGTAATAGAAAAAAAAACTATAAGACTAGCATTTCATAGACAAGCTTTAGGTTCTACATATATAAATAATAAAATAAATTTTACGCAAAATTATGGGACACTTTTTTACAAAGTTGGAAAAGTTCTTGTACAAAATTTGTTTATAAAAAATTCGCTTAAAAATCCTTTACATTTTGGTAATGATTTGTGGAAAAAAAAATTTTATTATCTATCTAAATGGTATTTAGAGCCTTCACTTTTTGAATCAACAATAAAAGAATTTACTATTTTACCTCATGTTTTAGGTTGTTTAGCTGGGTTAGCTGCTCGCGATTCTTTGTTTATATTAGAAAATAAACCGGATAATTTAATTTCACTTGATAAATATGCTGAAAATGATTTTTATTTAGCTTGTAATATTTTAGAAAGTCTTTTAATAGAGTTTTCATGGCTAGAAATATTTGAAAAAAAAAATACTAATAAAAAAAAGAATTTTTATTTTCAATTTCAGCCAAAAAATCCTTTATATATGATAAAAAAAGGACTTTTTTCAATAATAAATCAAAGTAAAAAAAATACATTGTTAAATAAATCTTTTAATCAAATCATTTCTTATAAAAAAGAACTTTTTCAATTAACTAGTAATATAACTTGGGCACCAAAAGTATCTCGTCTTAATTTTATTCGTACTAATTTATTTAATTGGATAAACAGACCTAATGAATTCAAAGTTACATATAATTTTGATTTTTCACAAAAAAAAGAAAAAAAGGAATTTAATGGCCCATCAAAAAATTCTCAGTTTTTTGAAATTATTCAGCAAAAAACAAAAGAGCAACTTCCTTATGAAAGGATTTTATCCCGAATAAGACGAAGAAATGTACAAGAATTAGAATTTCAATTAGAAGATATTTTATTGGAAGAGCAGTTTTTAATATTAGGATTTTCACGATTATTTACAGAATACCAAATGGAATATCGATTATTAAGTAAACCTATGGTATTTATCGGAGGACGATTTCTTTGGGATCCTACTGGTTTATTATTTCGAAATCATCATTTTATTTTTTCGCGTCAAAATTTATTTATAGATGAAGAAATGCTAAGAAGATTATATGTTACTTATGGAGCAAGAAGAGAACGGGAAAAATCTCGTTCAAGTCAAAAAATTAAACAATTTTTTCTTCGTCGTGGATATGGTCGAGATTCCATAAATGATTTTTCTATAAATTGGTGGAATCAATTACCTTTTATTGAAAAAAATAATATTGAAACGTTTAAGCGTATTGAAGGAATTGGGGTTCAATTAAAACGTCCGCAAGTATTTACTCCTGTATATCTATATCAACGTTGGTTAATTGAAAATCCACTAGAAAATATGAGTCGTTTTGAATTATTAAATAATCAACAAAGATGGTTAAAAGTAAATAACTTATTGTTTAATGATTCTTTTATTTATTATACTCTTTTAGAAATTTATCAATATTTATTAAAATTTTTTATTTTCCATCAAGTTTTATTAAATGAAATGACAAAAATATTACTTAAAGATAAATGGCTTTTTCAAAATCAAATTGAATACTTCATTAATATAATTAACAAAATGAATTAAAAGTTATTTTATTTTAAAATGTAAAAAAGAAAAAAAAAATTAATTGAATTTGATATATTAATAAAAAGAAATGATGTTAAAAAAAGACTGTTTTTAACACCATTTCTTTTTATTAGTAATTTGGACATTTTTTATTGAGTAATAAAAAAAATTATTTAAATTAGTTTACTAAAAAGTAAAAAAAAAAATATCAATAAAACTTTGTTAAATTTAATTTATTAAATATTTCGGGATTGACGGGACTCGAACCCGCAACTTCCGCCTTGACAGGGCGGTGCTCTAACCAATTGAACTACAATCCCTATAAACATTTCTTTATTTTATTATGGTGATCTAAAAAGCTTTATGTCAAATTAAAAATATTTTATTAAATCAACTTTTCTGTAAAAAAGTTGATTTAAGTAAAAAAAAAAAAAAAAAAAAAATATATAAAATTTTTCTGTTTGAAAATCTCGAGAAAATTTGGGCCGAGCTGGATTTGAACCAGCGTAGGCATTGCCAGCGGATTTACAGTCCGTCCCCATTAACCGCTCGAGCATCGACCCAACAACAACAAAAAAGAAAAAAAAATAATGAAAGTTAAGCTAAGAAATAACTTTGTTATTTTTTTTTTTCTTTTTCAATTATTATATAAGAAATTTTGTACAATAATTAAATCTTAAAAAACTTTTTCATCTTTTTCATAATACCCCCAGGGGAATTCGAATCCCCGTCGCCTCCTTGAAAGAGAGGTGTCCTAGGCCACTAGACGATGGGGGCTTAATCCTCCTATTTATGTTACTTAATTCTTTATTTACTGTCAATAGTTAATAATATGATTAAGTTTTTTAATGCTAAATACTTACAAAAGTATTTTAATAAAAATTTTTAAATTAAAAAATTTAGATAAATTGTTAGTTTAAAAAGAAAATCTGAGTTGACAAATATGTCTTTTTTATCACAAACTTCAATTGTATTTATTTTTAGTCAATTTGTAAAACAGCCCTTTTAACTCAGTGGTAGAGTAACGCCATGGTAAGGCGTAAGTCATCGGTTCAAATCTGATAAAGGGCTTATCTATTTCTATTTAAATATATATTTCAATATAAAATATTGAAATTTTATTAACTAATAATTACTTTTTTATCAATTATTAAATATTATGACTAAATTGGATATAAGATAATTAATTGATATAATATATTTGAATATTTGATAAATATACATTTTTGTTATTAATTTATAATTAATAACAAAAATAAATTTTTAGTAAAATGTTTATTTATTTACATAAATATTTACATAAAAAACACATTTAAAATAAATAAATAAATTGTTAGTAAATTTAACGATTTTTATTTATAATAAATTGGCTATTATTATAGTAGATTTTACTAAATATAATAAAATAATTAATAAATTTGAGTTAAAGGGACATTCACAAACATAAATAACAAAGAAAAGAAAAGTTGACCTATTTTCTAAATTTTTAGTTATCTAAAAATGTAGAAGAGTTTATTTATAAAAAAAGAAAAATTAATTAATATTTTTCTTTTTATGTTTAAGGTACTTAATAATTATTAAAATAGTTGAATAGGAGAATTACTATGACTATAGCCATTGGAAAGTCTTCCAAAGAACCAAAAGGTTTATTTGATAGCATGGATGACTGGCTAAGAAGAGATCGTTTTGTATTTGTAGGTTGGTCTGGTTTATTACTTTTTCCATGTGCTTATTTTTCTTTAGGTGGATGGTTTACAGGTACAACTTTTGTTACTTCATGGTATACTCATGGATTAGCTAGTTCTTATTTAGAAGGCTGTAATTTTCTAACTGCTGCAGTTTCTACTCCTGCTAACAGTTTAGCACATTCTTTATTGCTACTATGGGGTCCTGAAGCACAAGGAGATTTTACTCGTTGGTGTCAATTAGGAGGTTTATGGACTTTCGTTGCTCTTCATGGTTCTTTTGCCTTAATAGGCTTTATGTTGCGCCAATTTGAGTTAGCTAGATCTGTACAACTACGCCCTTATAATGCAATTGCTTTTTCTGGTCCAATTGCTGTTTTTGTTTCTGTATTTTTAATTTATCCGCTTGGTCAATCAGGTTGGTTTTTTGCACCTAGTTTTGGTGTAGCAGCTATTTTTCGATTTATTTTATTTTTTCAAGGTTTTCATAACTGGACTTTAAACCCTTTTCATATGATGGGAGTTGCTGGAGTTTTAGGAGCAGCTCTTTTATGTGCTATTCATGGTGCAACTGTTGAAAATACTTTATTTGAAGATGGTGATGGTGCGAATACATTCCGTGCTTTTAATCCAACTCAATCTGAAGAAACTTATTCTATGGTTACAGCTAATCGTTTTTGGTCTCAAATTTTTGGTGTTGCATTTTCTAATAAACGCTGGTTGCATTTTTTTATGTTATTTGTTCCAGTAACTGGTTTATGGATGAGCGCTATTGGAGTAGTTGGTCTAGCTTTAAATCTAAGAGCTTATGACTTTGTTTCTCAGGAAATTCGTGCAGCGGAAGATCCTGAATTCGAAACTTTCTATACTAAAAATATTCTTTTAAATGAAGGTATTCGTGCTTGGATGGCCGCTCAAGATCAGCCTCATGAAAATCTTGTATTCCCCGAGGAGGTTCTACCCCGTGGAAACGCTCTTTAATGGAACCTTGTCTTTAGGTGGTCGTGATCAAGAAACCACTGGTTTTGCTTGGTGGGCTGGTAATGCTAGACTTATTAATTTATCTGGTAAATTACTAGGCGCTCATGTAGCTCATGCTGGATTAATTGTATTCTGGGCTGGAGCAATGAATCTTTTTGAAGTAGCTCATTTTGTACCAGAAAAACCTATGTATGAACAAGGATTAATTTTACTTCCTCATTTAGCTACTTTAGGGTGGGGAGTAGGCCCTGGTGGAGAAGTTATAGACACTTTTCCATATTTTGTATCTGGAGTACTTCATTTAATTTCTTCTGCCGTTTTGGGTTTTGGAGGTATTTATCATGCGCTTATCGGACCAGAAACTTTAGAAGAATCTTTTCCATTTTTTGGTTATGTTTGGAAAGATAAAAATAAAATGACTACGATTTTAGGTATTCATTTAATTTTATTAGGTGCTGGAGCCTTTCTTTTAGTATTTAAAGCTCTATATTTTGGGGGTGTTTATGATACTTGGGCTCCTGGAGGGGGTGATGTAAGAAAAATTACAAATCTGACTCTTAATCCTAGTGTTATATTTGGTTATTTACTTAAATCCCCTTTTGGCGGCGAAGGATGGATTGTTAGTGTAGATAATTTAGAGGATATTATTGGAGGGCATGTTTGGTTAGGTTCTATCTGCATTTTTGGTGGAATTTGGCATATTTTAACAAAACCGTTTGCTTGGGCTCGTCGTGCTCTTGTCTGGTCTGGAGAAGCTTATTTATCTTATAGTCTTGCCGCAGTTGCTGGTTTTGGTATTATCGCTTGTTGTTTTGTTTGGTTTAATAATACTGCTTATCCAAGTGAATTTTATGGTCCTACTGGACCAGAAGCTTCTCAAGCACAAGCTTTCACCTTCCTAGTTAGAGATCAACGACTTGGAGCTAATGTAGGTTCTGCTCAAGGACCTACTGGTTTAGGTAAATATCTTATGCGTTCTCCAACTGGAGAAATTATCTTTGGAGGAGAAACGATGCGTTTTTGGGATCTTCGTGCTCCATGGCTAGAACCTTTACGAGGTCCTAATGGATTGGATTTAAGTAAATTGAAAAAAGATATTCAACCTTGGCAAGAACGACGTTCTGCAGAATACATGACTCATGCTCCATTAGGTTCTTTAAATTCTGTAGGTGGCGTAGCTACTGAAATTAATGCAGTAAACTATGTTTCTCCACGAAGTTGGTTAGCTACTTCCCATTTCGTATTAGGATTTTTTTTCTTTATAGGTCATTTATGGCATGCAGGAAGAGCACGTGCGGCTGCAGCTGGATTTGAAAAAGGAATTGATCGTGATTTTGAGCCTGTTCTTTCCATGACACCTCTTAATTAATAATTAAAAAAGAAATTATTTATTAAAAATTGAAAATGGCTCGACTTTTTTAGTCGAGCCATTTTAATAAAATTTCAGTATTTCTCATAAAAAAGGAGAGAGAGGGATTCGAACCCTCGATAGTTTTTAGAACTATGCCGGTTTTCAAGACCGGAGCCATCAACCACTCGGCCATCTCTCCTGTTTTCTTTAAGTGAAAAAAAAATAGTAAGGTCATTAATTATATAATAACAAAATTCTATTTAAAAATATCATTACATAAATGAAAAGTAAATGTAAAATTTTTAAATTAAAAAAAATTTGGAATATTTTTGACTGAGTAAGTAAACAATTACTAGAAAAGGATTAATGGTATAATTTAATTTATTTTTCAACTTGGAGAATCACAACCATGACTATTGCCTTTCAGTTGGCTGTATTTGCATTAATTGCTATTTCGTTTTTATTAGTAATTGGTGTACCTGTCGTGCTTGCCTCTCCTGATGGTTGGTCAAGTAGTAAAAATGTTGTGTTTTCAGGTGCTTCATTATGGATTGGATTGGTTTTTTTGGTTGGTGTTCTTAATTCTTTCATATCATAAATTTTTCTTTTTTAATTTTATAAATTAAAAAGAAAAGAAAACTTTTAACTTTCTTCCCTATGTAGATTTTATATTATAAGTTTTAAAAGGCAGTTTTTACAAGTCCTTTGATATAATTTTCTACTAGGGAGGTTTTTTTCTTTTTTTTTATTTAAAGTTATTTAAATTCAATAATTAATTTAAAATAAAATGAATAAATAATTGACTATGTTAAAAAAAGTATATATATACTTATATATATATATACAAAAAGTAGAATTGCGAGTATAGTTTAATGGTAAAATTCCTCCTTGCCAAGGAGAATATGCGGGTTCGATTCCCGCTACCCGCCTCTTTTTATCCTATCATCAACAAACAAAAAATAATTAAAGGAAAAAAGAAAAAAAAAAATAATAAATTTTGCATTATATCTTTAGATAACTTTACATAATATAAATTTAGCGGAGACGGGATTTGAACCCATGACCTCAAGGTTATGAGCCTTGCGAGCTACCAGGCTGCTCTACTCCGCGTCATATTATAATAACATACTTTTAAGTTATTAAACAATAAATCTTTTTTTATTTTCTCATGAAACCCCCCAGTATGATTAGAAGTTAAATTTAGGGGGGCTTTTTAATTACAGTTTTTTTCATTTTTTTTTTTTCAAAAAATTTTACCAACTGGATTTAGTTATTCCAGGTAAAAAACATGCATGAGCCATTTCTCTTAATACATGTCTAGATAAACCAAAATCACGATAATTTGCTCTAGGTCTTCCAGTTAAAAAACAACGACGATGAAGTCTTGTAGGTGCACTGTTACGTGGTAAAGTTTGTAATTGTTTTTGAAATTCCCATTTTTCATCTAAAGATAAAGTTTCCTTTATTTTTTTTTTCATAGATTGACGAAAATTATAGTATTTTTTTTCTAATTTTTGTTTTTTTTTTTCTCTTTCAATAAGACTTTTCTTTGCCATAATTTTTTTTTTATGAGTAATTTATTTGTTTTAGTAAAAAAAGTAAAAATTCAAACTTTGTTTACATTTTTTTTTTTATATTTTTTTGAATATTGAACAGGATAGATTATGGCTTGAAAACCAAAATTTATCCTGTTCAATAATTTTTTTTTGTCCTATTTAATAATTATTAACCAAATTTACCTGATGTAGAAGCAATTAAAAAAGCAGCATAAGTAAATATATAACCTACAGAGAAATGAGCTAACCCAACTAACCGTGCTTGAACAATAGAAAGAGCTACTGGTTTGTCTTTCCAGCGAACTAAATTAGCTAAAGGCGTACGTTCATGAGCCCAAGCCAAAGTTTCAATAAGTTCTTGCCAATATCCACGCCAAGAAATTAAAAACATAAACCCAGTAGCCCAGACAAGATGTCCAAATAAAAACATCCATGCCCAAACAGACAAACTATTCATACCGAATGGATTATAACCATTAATTAGTTGAGAAGAATTTAACCATAAATAATCTCGCAACCACCCCATTAAATATGTAGAAGATTCGTTAAATTGAGCTACATTTCCTTGCCATAAAGTAATATGTTTCCAATGCCAATAAAAAGTAACCCATCCAATAGTATTTAGCATCCAAAAAACAGCTAAATAAAAAGCATCCCATGCTGAAATATCACAAGTTCCACCTCGGCCTGGACCATCGCACGGAAAACTATAACCAAATTCTTTTTTATCTGGCATTAATTTAGAGCCACGTGCATCTAAAGCACCTTTTACTAAAATCAATGTAGTTGTATGTAAACCTAAAGCAATAGCATGATGAACTAAAAAATCTCCAGGACCAATCGTTAAAAACAATGAATTGCTATTATTATTAATAGCATCTAACCAACCTGGTAGCCATATAGTCTGGCCAGCATTGAAAGCTGGACTATCTACTGATGATAAAAGTACATCAAAACCATATAAAGCTTTACCATGAGCAGATTGTATCCATTGAGCAAATACAGGCTCAATTAAAATTTGTTTTTCTGGAGTACCAAAAGCAAGCATAACATCATTATGAACATAAAGTCCTAAAGTATGGAAGCCTAAAAAAAGACTAGCCCAACTTAAATGCGATATAATTGCTTCTTTATGCTCTAACATTCTTGCTAATACATTATCTTTGTTTTGTTCTGGATTATAATCTCTTATAAAAAAAATAGCTCCGTGAGCAAAAGCACCTGTCATTATAAATCCAGCAATATATTGGTGATGAGTGTATAATGCAGCTTGAGTAGTAAAATCTTGTGCTAGAAATGCGTATGGAGGTAAAGAATACATGTGTTGAGCTACTAAAGAAGTAATAACTCCTAAAGAAGCTAAAGCAAGACCTAATTGAAAATGAAGAGAATTATTAATTGTATCATAAAGACCTTTATGTCCACGACCCAAACGACCTCCCGGAGGAGTATGTGCTTCTAAAATTTCTTTCATACTATGACCAATACCAAAATTAGTTCTATACATATGACCAGCTATAATAAAAATAACTGCAATAGCTAAATGATGGTGAGCCATATCAGTTAACCACAAACTTTGTGTTTGTGGATGAAACCCTCCAAGGAAAGTTAAAATAGCAGTACCAGATCCTTCACTAGTACCAAATAAATGACTATTTGAATCAGGATTTTGAGCATAAACATTCCATTGTCCTGCAAAAAAAGGTCCTAAACCTTGGGGATGTGGTAATGCTGTTAACAAGTTATTCCATCTTACATGTTCACCTCGAGATTCAGGAATAGCTACATGAACTAAATGTCCAGTCCATGCTAAAGAACTTACTCCAAAAAGTCCTGATAAATGGTGATTAAGACGAGATTCTGCATTTTTAAACCATGAAACACTCGGTTTCCATTTTGGTTGTAAATGTAACCAACCTGCTATTAGAAAAAGAGCTGAAAGAAATAGTAAAAAAAGAGCTCCGGTATAAAGATCTTGATTAGTACGTAAACCAATTGTATACCACCATTGATATACTCCAGAATAAGCTATATTAACTGGACCTGATGCTCCGCCTCGAGTAAATGCTTCTACGGCTGGTTGACCAAAATGTGGATCCCAAATTGCATGAGCAATTGGTCGTACATGTAAAGGATCTTGTCCCCACGCTTCAAAATTACCCTGCCAAGCTACGTGAAATAAGTTACCAGAGGTCCATAAAAAAATAATTGCTAGCTGACCAAAGTGAGAAGCAAAAATTTTTTGATACAGACGCTCTTCAGTCATATCATCATGACTTTCAAAGTCATGTGCAGTGGCAATACCAAACCAAATACGACGAGTAGTTGGGTCTTGAGATAGGCCCTGGCTAAATTTTGGAAATCTTGATGCCATAATGCTTTTCAAATCCTCCTAGCCATTATCCTACTGAAATAATTCTCGCTAGGAAGAATGCCCATGTTGTGGCAATCCCACCCAGAAGGTAATGAGCTACTCCTACAGCACGACCTTGTACAATACTTAAGGCTCTAGGCTGAATAGCAGGGGCAACTTTTAATTTGTTGTGAGCCCAAACGATAGACTCAATAAGTTCTTGCCAATATCCACGACCACTAAATAAAAACATTAAACTAAAAGCCCAAACAAAATGAGCACCTAAAAATAAAAGACCATATGCAGATAATGAAGAACCATAAGATTGAATTACTTGAGATGCTTGTGCCCATAAAAAATCACGAAGCCAGCCATTAATTGTGATTGAACTTTGTGCAAAATTTCCTCCCGTAATATGAGTAACAATTCCTTGATCGCTGATACTGCCCCATACATCAGATTGCATTTTCCAGCTAAAATGAAAAATAACGACAGAAATAGCATTGTACATCCAGAATAAGCCTAAAAAAACATGATCCCAGGCAGATACTTGGCATGTTCCTCCTCTTCCAGGCCCATCACAAGGAAATCTAAAACCAAGATTAGCTTTATCAGGTATTAAACGAGAACTACGAGCAAATAAAACACCTTTTAGAAGTATTAAGACAGTTACGTGAATAGTAAAAGCATGAATATGATGTACTAAAAAGTCTGCCGTTCCTAATGGAATTGGTAATAAAGCAACTTTTCCACCTACTGCAACTAAGTCACCACCTCCCCAAGTTAAGCTAGTACTTGCTGTTGCATTGGGAGCTGTTAAGCTAGGTGCTAAAGCATGAGTGTTTTGTATCCATTGAGCAAAAACTGGCTGTAATTGTATAGCAGTATCTGAAAACATATCTTGAGGACGACCTAAAGCACTCATTGTATCATTATGAATATATAGCCCAAAACTATGGAAGCCTAAAAATATACAAACCCAGTTTAGATGTGATATTATTGCATCACGATGCCGTAAAACACGATCTAATAAATTGTTATATTGAGTTGTTGGATCATAATCTCTTACCATAAAAATAGCTGCATGTGCAGCAGCTCCAACTATAATAAAACCACCAATCCACATATGATGTGTAAATAGCGAAAGTTGAGTAGCATAATCAGTAGCTAAATATGGATAAGGAGGCATAGCATACATATGATGAGCTACTATGATAGTTAAAGAACCTAGCATAGCTAAATTAATAGCTAGCTGAGCATGCCATGAAGTAGTTAAAATTTCATATAATCCTTTATGGCCTTCGCCTGTAAATGGACCTTTATGAGCTTCTAAAATTTCTTTCATGCTATGGCCAATACCAAAATTAGTTCGATACATATGACCAGCTATCAGAAAAAGAACTGCAATAGCTAAATGATGATGCGCTGTATCAGTTAACCATAAACCTCCAGTAATTGGGTTTAATCCTCCGCGAAAAGTTAAAAAATCTGAATATTCTGACCAATTTAGAGTAAAAAAAGGGGTTAATCCTTTTGAAAAACTTGGATAAAGCTGCGCTAAAAGATCACGATTTAAAATAAATTCATGAGGAAGTGGTATTTCTTTAGGATCTACTCCGGCATCTAAAAGTCTATTAATAGGTAAAGAAACATGTACTTGGTGTCCTGCCCAAGATAAAGATCCTAAGCCTAATAAACCTGCTAAATGATGATTTAACATAGATTCTACATTTTGAAACCAAGCTAATTTAGGAGCAGCTTTGTGATAATGAAACCATCCAGCAAAAAGCATTAAAGCTGCAAAAACTAATCCACCAATGGCAGTTGAATAAAGCTGTAATTCACTAGTTATTCCAGATGCCCGCCAAAGTTGAAAAAAGCCGGAGGTTATTTGTATTCCTTGAAAACCTCCACCTACATCTCCATTCAAAATTTCTTGTCCTACTATTGGCCAAACAACTTGAGCACTAGGTTTAATATGAGTAGGATCACTTAGCCATGCTTCATAATTTGAAAAACGAGCCCCATGAAAATACATACCACTTAGCCAGATAAAAATAACAGCTAATTGACCAAAGTGAGCACTAAATACTTTACGAGAAATTTCTTCTAAATCATTCGTATGACTGTCAAAATCATGAGCATCAGCATGTAAGTTCCAAATCCAAGTTGTAGTATTAGGACCCTTAGCTAAAGTTCTTGAAAAATGCCCTGGTTTAGCCCATTTTTCAAAAGAAGTTTTTACGGGATCTTTTTCTACCATAATCTTGACTTCTGGTTCCGGTGAACGAATAGTCATCTAGATTCTCCTCTCTTCAGACGAGGCATAGGAAAAACCCACCAATAATAAATAGTAAACTTCTAAAATTTTTTTTTATTTAATTTTTTTTTTCCCAGTTTAAAACTGGAGCAACTATAATACAGAAGTTACCTAGGGCAGGTATTCAAATTTATTATGACACATCTTTATGGTGCGTAATGGACCATATAAATTTCAATTACATTTTTAATTAAAATAATTGAAGTTTATTTTTTATATATTATTTTTTTATTTAAAACGTCCTGTTATTTTTAACCAATTTTGTGCTTCAATATAATTGCTTGGAGCAAGTGCTATTGCTTGTCTCCAATAGTCTGCTGCTTGGTTAAACCAAGCGTCGGATGTTTCAGAATCTCCTTGCTGAATAGCCTGTTCTCCTCGGTTGGGATAGATAAAAGTATCTTCCCTTAGAACCGTACATGAGAGTTTCCTACCTCATACGGCTCATTTAATTAAATTTAATATATATGATTACCTAATTAAAAAAAAATTATGCAAATTCAATTAATATAATAGGTTTATAATAAAAAACTAATTAATGAAATAAGTTTTAAATAAAATGAAAAAAAAAATTTTAATTTTTTTTTTCTTTTATTTTTGTCTTTTCTCCTATAAAAAAAAGGGTAACTATCTTATTTTTAGTTAAATTTTTTTAGTATTTAATAATTCATTTATCAAAAATACTTTATCTCTTTAGGATCTGAGACTACACCGCTGTTTGTTTAATTACGATTTAATTCAATTTTATTACATAAGTGAATTTTTAAGTAAAACAACTTTTTTTCTCGAACCACAATTTAAATACTGGATCGTTACGGTGCTTTTTTAACAAATTTAATTACATTATCCATAGAGGTTTTAGACTTTTATTTACGTCATTTTTTTTGTTTTTGGACTTCTAATAAAGTTTTATTTATTACAGCTAATAAAAATCTTTTCTAATGATTTATATGTAATAAGTCTCCACTTTTTTTTATTTATAATTTGTGGTAGTTTTTTTACTAAAAAAATATATTATATTGATAGCCGCACGTAATGACAGATCACAGCCATATTATTAAAAGCTTGTGGTAAAGATGGATTTCGCTCTAATGCTTGAAAATAGTATTCTAAAGCTTTTGCGTGTTCTCCATTACTTGTATGAATAAGCCCTATATTGTAGAGTATATAACTTCGATCATAAGGGTCAATTTCTAAGCGCATAGCTTCATAATAGTTTTGTAAAGCTTCTGCGTATTCTCCTTCAGATTGAGCTGACATTCGTTACAATCGTTTATAAAATTTGATAAACTTTGTTTCAAAACCGTACATGAAATTTTCATTTCATACGGCTTCTCTTGTTTAATATATAAAAAGGGATTAATCTATAAAATTTATAAAAAATTTTACCCAATATAATAAAATATCAAGGGCTAGTTTTTCAAGAAAAAGAGCTAACCATCCTTTTTTTAAAAAGGATTTTGACTTTAATTTCAAATTTAAATTTTTCTTTGTTCTTAACACTTTGTTTTTTAAAGGATTAGCTTTTTCGACAATCTCCGATGGTTGTATGAGTACCCAATTTACAAATGAGATGGATTTTTGTTTTTCTAACCATAAATTTATTAGTAAATAGTTTTTACTATTGAATATAAAACAAATTTTATTTAAAATTTTACGAAGTTTTTGTGTTGTCGATTTCTACACGTAATGCTTTTCCAGTTATGTAAGCTTATAAAAAAAAATTATAGCTTTAACCTTTTGCTTAATATTTTAAATCTAAAAAAATGAAAAAATTAAAGGCTACATCAATCGAAGGTACACGACAGAAGGAATTCTTTTTTTTTTTTTCAAATTAACCTTCACTAAGTATAAGTTTCATGCAATTAAATATTTTCATGTTTTATTCTCTTTTTTAAGGGTTCAAAATTCAAATCACACCATCTCTATAATATGTAAAAGCTTCTTTTTCCCTTTGTGAAGTTGGAATTATTCGTAATAAAATGTCTGCAACAATTGTAAAAGTTTTATCAATAAAATTATCATTTTTTTGAGATCGAGGCATAATCAAATAGAGCTTTGAAAAAATTTTAATATTCCCTTTATTTGAGAATAAATCCATTAAAATAATTTTTAACAAGTAATTTATTTAAATAAAAATATATATACATATTTGTATATAATATATATATATATTAAATATATATATTAAATAGAATTTTTAAAAAAGTAAAATTTATTAATTAAAAAAACTTGCTATTCTTTAAACTTATGCCTTAAAATTACAAAAAATTATTATAGGAAAGATGGCCGAGTGGTCGAAGGCGTAGCATTGGAAATGCTATGTAAATTTTTGTTTACCGAGGGTTCGAATCCCTCTCTTTCCTAAGTTTTTTATATATATATATGTTTTATATATTATATATGTAATTATATATGTAATTAAAAAAATATATGTAATTAAAAAAACTACTAAATTCTAGTTAAGCTTGACGAGAATAATATTCTACAACTAACAATTCATTTATTTTTAAACCAATTAATTCACGATCTAGTATTTGATTAACAAATCCTTTTTTTTCTAAAGAATTATAAGTTAAATGATTTGGTATTTTATATTTTTGGTTAAAATCTATATTTTTAGTAATTATATCCTGAGATTTTTGCCTATTTTTTATAGTAATAAAATCTTGAGGTTTACACCGATAACTTGGTATATCTACTATACGATGATTAACTATAATATGTCTATGATTCACTAATTGTCTTGCTCCAGGAATCGTAGGAGCCATACCTAATCGAAAAATAACATTATCTAAACGCATTTCGAGTAATTGTAATAATATTTCACCTGTTGATCCTTTTGCTTTTCTAGCAATACGTACATAATTAAGTAATTGTCGTTCTGTTATTCCATAATGAAAACGTAATTTTTGTTTTTCTTCTAAACGAATTCGATATTGAGAAATTTTTTTATTAGAAGTTGATTGATTGGAAGAACTAGATTTTAATTGCGGTGTTTTATTTGTTAATCCTGGTAAAACTCCTAAACGACGTATTATTTTTACACGAGGTCCTCGATAACGGGACATAAAAACTCCTTATTTTTACAAAAAAATAAAAAAAAAAGTAATATGATTATTAATAATAAAAAACAAATGATATTTAATCAATTTGTTTTTATTTATAAAGTTTTTTTATTTAAATTTATTTAACTTTTTTTTACCAAAAAATTATATATTTTTTTTTAGTCAAAAACATCATAACATGAGAAACGGTACAAAAAAAAACAATATTATTTTTTTATATAAATAAACTATATAAATAAAAATTTAAAACTTTTAAATTTTTTATTTTTAATACTTATTTTTAATAATATGTTTTGTATTATTAAAAGCCCGCTATCGGAGTCGAACCGATGACCATCGCATTACAAGTGCGGTGCTCTGACCTCTGAGCTAAGCAGGCTCTATTAATAATAATAATAAATAATAATTTCTTTTTAATTTAAGTAACTGAACCAGTTCATTCATTATATCAATAAAATTTTAATAATGCAATAATTGTTATTTACAATTTTTTTTTTTTTATTAATTAAAAAAAAATTATATATATATATTTACATAAAGTATTGCTTTAATTTTTATAAAATACTATAATTATTAGTAGTACCAATATGAAATTTTTTTTATGTAATTTTACTTTTTAATTTTGATTAACTAAAAAAAGGGGGTATGGCGAAATTGGTAGACGCTACGGACTTAAATAATTTGAGCATTAGTAAAAAAACTTATTAAATGCTAGCTTTCAAATTCAGGGAAACTTAGGTTGAACAAAGTATAAGCAATCCTGAGCCAAATTTTCTTTTATTTAAAAGTAAAATAGGTGCAGAGACTCAATGGAAGCTATCCTAATGAACAATATTTAAAACTTTTAATTGAATTTCATTTATTAATATAAAGGAAAAAATTTTATTTAAAATGAATATTAAGCAAGGATAAAGATAGAGCCCAATTTTACATGTTAATTTTAACAATAATTTAAATTGTAGTAAAAAGAAAATCCGTTGGCTTTATTGACCATGAGGGTTCAAGTCCCTCTACCCCCAAAATTGATTGACATTAACTAGAAATTTATGTTAGGATAAGCCAATGAAAAAGCCGGAATAGCTCAGTTGGTAGAGCAGAGGACTGAAAATCCTTGTGTCACCAGTTCAAATCTGGTTTCTGGCATTATAAAATAACTTTTTTTAATTTTCTTATATATTTATATATACATTATTTTGTTTTATTGTCTTAAATTAGACAATAAAACAAAATTAAAAAAAAAAAATCTATCTTTAATTAATGTTGGTTATTTTTTTATTATTTACCAGCAATAATTTTAATATTTAATAACTCTAATACGTTTTTTTTTTAATTAGCTTTTAAATTTACATTAATAAGCATCTTGTAACTCATAAAAATCCGGTACAATGTAATCTTTACGTAAAGGCCAACCAATCCAAGTATCAGGCATTAATATACGTTTAAGACGTGGGTGGTTTTCATAAGAAATTCCTAACATATCGTAAGATTCTCGTTCTTGAAAATCCGCACTTTTCCAAATCCAAAAAACAGATGGTATTTTAGGTTTTTGTCTTGATACAAAAATTTTTATACATATTTCTTCTGGCTGATCTGCATTATTTTGTATTTTTGTAAAATGATATACACTAGCTAATAAGCCACCAGGTGCTACATCATAAGCACATTGAGAACGAAGATAATTAAAACCATAAACATATAAAGCAACCGCTATAGAAAGCCAATTTTCAGATCTAATTTGTAAAATTTCTACACCTTGATAATCAAAACCTAAAGGTCGATGGGCTAGGTTATGTTTTGCTAGCCAAGCGGATAATCGCCCTTGTATTTTAGTAGTAGTAGAATTATTTGTATAAGTATTTAACATATTTAAGTTATTATAAAATCCTATTTATTTTAAATATTTTTTTTATTATCTTCTCTTTTTAAAAAAAAAGTTAAATTTTCATTTTTTTCAGTTGGAGCAAAAGTTTCTAAGCTTGAATTAAACTGAGGTTTAGAAAATTGAGGATATATTTTTTTATTATATTGTGTAGTACTAAGTGTAGATATAGAATTAAATTTATGATTTAATGTTAAATATCTTTCTCCTTGTTTAAATTTATCTTTATCTTTATATGTTTCTTGCGCTACTTTTTTACGAAGTTTTATTATAGCATCTATAATAGCTTCTGGTTTTGGCGGACAACCAGGTAAATAAATATCTACAGGAATTAATTTATCTACTCCACGAACTGTACTATACGAATCTGTACTAAACATACCTCCTGTAATCGTACATGCTCCCATAGCAATTACATATTTAGGCTCGGGCATTTGCTCATATAATCTTACTAAAGATGGTGCCATTTTCATTGTTACAGTACCAGCTGTTATTATAAGATCTGCTTGTCGTGGACTGGATCTTGGAACTAAACCATAACGATCAAAATCAAAACGTGAGCCAATTAATGACGCAAATTCAATAAAACAACAACTAGTACCATAGAGAAGTGGCCATAAACTAGAAAGCCTAGCCCAATTTGAAAAATCATTGAAAGTGGTTAAAATAAATGAATTTGAATTTTTTTGATTAGAAAGTGAATTTATAAGTGGCTTCATAAAATTATTAATTTGATTGATTTTTATAATTGTAATAGATTGTAATAGTTAGAATTTAAGACCATTCTAGTGCTCCTTTACGCCATGCATAAACTAAACCAATAATTAAAATAAATACAAAAACTAAAGCTTCAATGAAAGCAAATAGACCTAATTGATTAAAACTCATAGCCCAAGGATAAAGAAAAACTGTTTCTACATCAAAAATTACAAAAACTAGAGCAAACATATAATAGCGAATTTGAAACTGGATCCAAGCATCACCCATTGGTTCTATACCTGATTCATAACTAGTAAGTTTTTCTGGTCCTTTATTATTATTACTAATAGGTGTTAAAATTTTCGAAATAAAAAAAGTTAATATAGGAATAAAACTGGCTATTAATAAAAAAATAAAAAAAGAATTGTATTTAGATAATAAAAACATTAATATACTCCTGTAAAATAAAAAAAATTTAACTAATTAAATATTTTATTTAATTATATGTATATAGATATTAAATATGCTTCTGTAAAAACTATAAACAAATATATTAACTAGTAAATAACAAGAATAATTCAGATACTCAATATTTCTATAATTTAGGGCTATACGGATTCGAACCGTAGACAGTCTCGGTAAAATAGTTAAAAATGTGCATTTAAATATTTCATTATAACTATTTTAGGAACCCAACATGCAATTTTTTTGCATTGGGCTCTTTCATCAACTAAAAAAAACTTAGTTATTTTGCTATCCTTTTTTTATTGAAATAATAAGATAGCTCCGTGTGCTTAAAAATTTTTATTAAAGCAATCCCAAAGTTAAAAAAAAAAGTGAATGTTGACACAGGTCTGCTTAATTTAGCATGGATTAACTTAGAATAAGTTTCTATTACTTGCAAATTTTTAAACTTTATACACCTCAAAGCTTATGAAGTAAGAAAATAGAATATCTTGAGGTCCTCGTACTATCCTCATCATGCTTAGCATTGAAGAATTTTCAAATTTACCATATCAACTAAAAAACAAATTTCAATTTAAAAGAAATTAAAATTTTATTATTTGTCATGCTATTGTTCTGTTATATTGATTATAAAATAATCATAAAAGTAAGACAAAATATTTCACAAAATTTAGTTTGTTGTGAATCGTATAACCCGATAAAAATTTAAAAAACATTGGCGCACGTGTAAACGAGGTGCTCTACCGCTGAGCTATAGCCCTTACTATTATTTTTAAGTAATATATAATACTGTAATTTTTTTTTTTGTCAAGAGAATTTTTTAATAAAATAAATTTTTTTTTATTTTACATTCTTTTTTTTTAGTATATTCAAAAAATGTTGCTTATATGTTAATTAATAGGCTAAAATATTAATGGCCTACTTAACTCAGTGGTTTAGAGTATCGCTTTCATACGGCGAGAGTCATTGGTTCAAATCCAATAGTAGGTAAATAGTTAGTAAAAAACTCAATGGCATATAAAATCATATGCCATTGAATTCACTAAATTTTAAAAATTTTAGGAAGTAGCTTCAATAGCTTCTAAGCGTGCTTTTGCTCTTTTCAAAGTTAAATTAGCCTCAATAGCCTGTTTTCGACCGTTCGCTTGAGATAATTTAGCTTGAGCCATCTGAAAAGCCTCTTGAGCTTCTTGTAAATTTATTTCATTAGCTTTTTCTGCTTCATTTACCAAAATAGTCATTTGATTATTGTCTATCATAGCAAAACCACCCATTAATGCCATAGTAGACCATTTTTCATTAAGTCGTATTTTTATAATACCTATATCTAAGGCTGTTAAAAGTGGCGCATGGTTAGGTAATATACCAATTCGGCCACTATTTGTCGATAAAATAATTTCTTGTACTTCAGAATTCCAAACAATTCGATTTGGAGCCATTACACGAAGATTTAGGGTCATTTTTTTTTTCAATTCTCCACTTGTAAAGTTGCAGCTTTTGCAGTAGCTTCATCAATATTACCTACTAAATAAAAAGCTTGCTCAGGAAAAGTATCTAGTTCTCCAGAAAGAATCATTTGAAAACCTTTAATAGTTTCAGTAAGACTAACATATTTACCTGGAGAACCTGTAAATACTTCTGCTACGAAAAAAGGTTGGGATAAAAAACGTTCAATTTTTCGTGCTCTTGCGACAGTCAATCTATCTTCTTCGGATAATTCATCAAGTCCAAGAATAGCTATAATATCTTGTAGTTCTTTATAGCGTTGTAATGTCTGCTTAACTCCCTGAGCTGTGTCATAATGCTCTTCGCCTACAATCCAAGGCTGAAGCATAGTTGAAGTTGAATCTAAAGGATCTACTGCTGGATAAATACCTTTGGCTGCTAGTCCTCTGGATAATACAGTAGTTGCATCTAGATGTGCAAAAGTTGTCGCAGGAGCTGGGTCAGTTAAATCATCTGCAGGTACATAAACTGCTTGAATTGAAGTAATAGATCCTTCTTTTGTTGAAGTTATTCTTTCTTGTAAAGTACCCATTTCTGTACTTAAAGTTGGTTGATACCCTACAGCAGATGGCATTCTACCTAATAAAGCAGAAACTTCTGAGCCGGCTTGAACAAAACGAAAAATATTATCAATAAATAAAAGTACATCTTGTTTATTAACATCTCGAAAATATTCAGCCATTGTTAAAGCAGTTAATCCTACTCTCATACGAGCTCCAGGTGGTTCATTCATTTGACCATAAACCAAAGCTACTTTTGATTCTGAAATATTTTCTTCATTAATTACTTTTGATTCTTTCATTTCCATATAAAGATCATTTCCTTCACGAGTACGTTCTCCTACTCCACCAAATACAGATACACCACCATGTGCTTTAGCAATATTATTAATTAATTCCATAATAAGTACAGTTTTTCCTACACCGGCTCCTCCAAATAATCCAATTTTTCCACCACGTCGATAAGGAGCTAAAAGATCTACTACTTTAATTCCTGTTTCAAAAATGGATAATTTAGTATCTAATTGTGTGAAAGCTGGAGCAGATCTATGAATAGGAAAAGTTGTACTAGCATCTACAGGACCAAGATTATCAACAGTTTCTCCTAAAACGTTAAAAATACGTCCAAGAGTAGCTTCTCCAACTGGAACACTCAAAGGAGCTCCTGTATCAATAACTTCCATTCCTCTCATTAAACCATCTGTTGCACTCATAGCAACAGCTCGAACCTTATTATTTCCTAGTAATTGTTGTACTTCACAAGTAACATTAATTTCTTGATTTGCTGTATTTTGACCTTTAACTATTAAAGAATTATAAATATTAGGCATTTTACCTGGAGAAAAAGTAACATCTAATACGGGACCAATAATTTGAGTAATACGTCCTATATTTTTAGCAATAAGTGTTGAAGTCCCAAAAGCACGAGAATCTGTTTTCATAAAAGTTAAAAGTAATAAATTAGTTGCTTATTATATTGAAAAATATTCAGTATCAATTCGATCATTTAATTATTAGATAAAATATTTATCTTGAACTAATTACTTATATCTAGATATAAGCAAACAAAATAAAAAAATTAAAAAGTGTAAGAACAAAAAAAAAAAAAATGAATTAAATAATATTTTGTTTTTTTATTTTTTAATCTATTTTAATGAAAATTTATTTTTATTAATTAGTTTAACATTCAAAAGATTATTAGGTCAATGCTTAAACAAATAAAAATTACTTACTAAAAAATAATCTGAGTTGCATCAAATATAAAAAATAATATACAATAATACTGTTTTGTTATATTAAAAAAACTTTGTCTAAAAATAGATAAAATTAAATACCAAAAACGTTTTTTTAGTCTTATAAAAAAACGTTTTTGTCGAGTAGACCTAATCCTTGCAAGAGTTATAAATTGAGTTGTAGGGAGGGACCTATGTCACCACAAACGGAGACTAAAGCAGGTGTTGGATTTAAAGCTGGTGTTAAAGATTACAGATTAACTTATTACACTCCAGATTATCAAACTAAAGAAACTGATATTTTAGCAGCATTTCGAATGACTCCTCAACCAGGAGTGCCAGCTGAAGAGGCAGGAGCTGCAGTAGCTGCAGAATCTTCTACTGGTACATGGACTACTGTTTGGACTGATGGCCTTACTAGTCTTGATCGTTATAAAGGACGATGCTATGATCTTGAAGCAGTTGCTGGAGAAGATAATCAATATATTGCTTATGTTGCTTACCCATTAGATTTATTTGAAGAAGGTTCTGTTACCAATTTATTTACTTCTATTGTTGGTAATGTTTTTGGATTTAAAGCTTTACGAGCTTTACGTTTAGAAGATTTACGTATTCCTCCAGCTTATTCCAAAACTTTCCAAGGTCCACCTCATGGTATTCAAGTTGAACGAGATAAATTAAACAAATATGGTCGTCCATTATTAGGGTGTACTATTAAACCAAAATTAGGTTTATCTGCTAAAAATTATGGTAGAGCTGTATATGAATGTCTTCGTGGTGGACTTGATTTCACAAAAGATGATGAAAACGTAAATTCTCAACCTTTTATGCGTTGGAGAGACCGTTTCTTATTTGTAGCTGAAGCTATCTATAAATCTCAAGCTGAAACAGGTGAAATTAAAGGACATTATTTAAATGCTACCGCAGGTACATGTGAAGAAATGATGAAAAGAGCAGCATTTGCTAGAGAATTAGGCATGCCTATTGTAATGCATGACTATTTAACAGGTGGTTTTACTGCAAATACTAGTTTGGCTCATTATTGCCGTGATAATGGTTTACTTCTTCATATTCACCGTGCAATGCATGCAGTTATTGACCGACAAAAAAACCATGGTATGCATTTCCGTGTATTAGCTAAAGCGTTACGTTTATCAGGTGGAGATCATATTCACGCTGGTACGGTAGTAGGTAAACTTGAAGGAGAACGTCAAGTAACTTTAGGGTTTGTTGATTTACTTCGTGATGATTATATTGAAAAAGATAGAAGTCGTGGTATTTACTTCACTCAAGATTGGGTTTCTTTACCAGGTGTTTTACCTGTAGCTTCTGGCGGTATTCATGTTTGGCATATGCCAGCATTAACTGAAATTTTTGGAGATGATTCTGTATTACAGTTTGGTGGAGGAACTTTAGGTCACCCTTGGGGTAATGCACCTGGTGCAGTTGCTAATAGAGTTGCTTTAGAAGCTTGTGTACAAGCTCGTAATGAAGGACGTGATCTTGCTCGTGAAGGAAATGAAGTTATTCGTGAAGCTACTAAATGGAGTCCTGAATTGGCTGCAGCTTGTGAAGTTTGGAAAGAAATTAAATTTGAGTTTGAGACAATTGATACTGTATAATTTAAATTTTTTATTTAATTTTTCTTTTTGTCAAAATAAGTTTTTAAATTTAGTAAAAAAAAAACAAAAAAATTAGTAATAAGTAGAAAAAAATCTATAGATTTTTTTCTACTTATTGTTAACTTATTACTAATTAGGTATTTTCATTAATAAAATAAATGAAAATACCTAATTAATAAATTTTTCGAAGGTTTTGTAGCTCAGTGGATTAGAGCGTATGGTTCCGAACCATAAAGTCAAGGGTTCAAATCCCTTCTAAACCATAAAAAAATTTAATATTATTAATTATTAAATAATATTAATTATATAAAGTATATATTTATCATTAATATAAAAAACTAAAGAAAAACTATTAACATGTCTTTAATGAATTGGTTTGAAGATAAACGTCGATTTGGTGGATTAATTGGAGCTTCTATTGAAAAAGCAACAAAAGAATATATTCTTAATGAAAGAAAAAGACTTAAAGTTAATACTACTAATGGATTATGGACTCGCTGTGATAATTGTGAAAATATTCTTTATGTTAGATTTTTAAAACAAAATAAATCTGTTTGTGAAGAGTGTGGATATCATTTACAAATAAGTAGTACAGAAAGAATTGAACTTTTAATTGATCGTGGAACTTGGCAGCCTATGGATGAAGATATAGTTGCTCGAGATGTTCTCAAATTTTCTGATGAAGATTCTTATAAAAATCGTGTTCTTTTTTATCAAAAAAGAACAGGTTTAACTGATGCTATTCAAACAGGTATAGGTAAATTAAATAAAAATTTAATTGCTCTTGGAGTTATGGAGTTTCAATTTATGGGGGGAAGTATGGGTTCTGTAGTAGGTGAAAAAATAACCCGTCTTATTGAATATGCTACTGAAAAATCTATACCATTAATTATTGTATGTTCTTCTGGAGGAGCACGGATGCAAGAAGGAACATTAAGTTTAATGCAAATGGCTAAAATTTCCTCTGTTTTACAACTTCATCAAGCTAAAAAAAAACTACTTTATATAGCTATTCTTACATATCCTACAACCGGTGGAGTTACTGCTAGTTTTGGTATGTTAGGAGATATTATTATTGCTGAACCTAAAGCCTATATTGCATTTGCTGGTAAAAGAGTGATTGAACAAACATTACGTCAAAAAATACCATATGGTTTTCAAGTGGCTGAATCTCTATTCGATCACGGTCTACTTGATTTAATTGTTCCACGTAATCTTTTAAAAGGAGTTTTAGGTAAAATATTTGAGCTTTATGGTTTAGCTGCTTATAAAGAGGCTAATAATTCTTTTTTTTAACTTGACATTTTTTTTTTAATAATAATTTTAATTAAATTTTTTTTATTCTTTTTAAATGTTATAATTTTTATATAGATGCTAAAATTTTATATATTAATATAATTATTTTATTGAAATTTTAATTAATTTTTTTATATTTATTTGTTTTTAGTTTAACTAGTAAGTTAACTAAGTTATATTGAAAAACTTTTAAATAACTATAAAAAAAATATATTAACATCTTTTTTAGAAAAACGGTATAAATTTATAATTAATTTCTCTTATTTTTTTATAATTATTTTTTCTACAAATAATATTATTAAAGGTAATTCTTTTATGACAGCTTCTTACTTACCTTCGATTTTGGTTCCTTTAATAGGTCTAGTTTTTCCAGCAATTACAATGGCTTCTTTATTTATATATATTGAACAAGATGAAATAATCTAAAATTTTTACTAAATAATAAGCTTTTTTGGATGTTATTTTGTCTATTTATTAACTTTTAAATTTACTTTATTTAATAAAATTTGAATTAAGAAATATATATACAAATATATATAAATAAAAATGACAAATTTTAATTAGAAAAAGTTTATTTAAAAAAAAATTAATATAGTTTTTTTATTTTATTTACATGAAGTAAAAAAACTATATTAATTTTTTTTTAAACTACTAAATATTTAATATTTATTTAATTTGTAAAAAAGTTTAGCTTAGCTTTTTTTGTTAGATACTAGATATATTTAATAAATTTTAGGAGATGTTACTATGAATCGTGAATCTGAATGGCTTTGGGTAGATCCTATAATAGGATCTCGAAGAATCAGTAATTTTTGTTGGGCATTTATTCTTTTATTTGGGTCACTCGGATTTTTTTTCGTTGGACTTTCCAGTTATTTTGGTAAAGATTTAATACCTTTTTTATCATCTCAACAAATTTTTTTCGTACCTCAAGGGGTTGTAATGTGTTTTTATGGTATTGCTGGATTATTTCTTAGTTTTTATTTATGGTGTACTATTTTGTGGAATGTAGGGAGTGGTTATAATAAATTTGATAAAAAAGAAAAAGTTGTTTCTTTATTTCGTTGGGGATTTCCGGGAGAAAATCGACGTATTTACATTAATTTTTTTATAAAAGATATACAAGGAATACGTATGGAAGTTCAAGAAGGTATTTATCCTCGGCGGATTCTTTATATGAAAATAAAAGGTCGGCAAGATATTCCTTTAATACGTTTTGGAGAAAAATTAACTTCGAGAGAAATAGAAGAAAAAGCTGCAGAGTTAGCTCGATTTTTACGTATATCTATAGAAGGTCTTTAAAATTGAAAAATAAAAATAAAAAAATTTAAAATAAATTTAATTTATCTAATTAATATATTATAAATTACAAAAAAAAACTCTAATGTTGTTTTTTCCCATTTTATTTTAGCAAATTTGAAAGAGTATTTATGAAATCTTATTGCGCGCAGTTTTATTCTTGGTTATCAAAAACGCCATATCGTTCTTTGGAAAGAGCTTATAAAACAAGTAAAAAAATACAATATATAAAAAAAGATTATTTTTCTTATAAAAATCAAAAATTTTCTTCAAGACGGTCTTGGCAAACCATAATGTTATATATAAATACAAATTTAAATAATTATGTATTTGTAATATACTGCAGTCTTTTAGAATATAAAGTTAGTTTACTTTTTTTAAGCGTTATACATTTTTTCGTTTTAATTATATCAAATTTTTTTAATTCTTTTTTTTTTAAAATTAGTAATTACTTTTTAGTTTTCGCTAAATTTATACAACAATTTTTAATGTTTCCGCAATTTTCTTTTTTTCCTTTTTGGAAAAAGACTTTAAATATATATTTTTTTTTCTCGTCTAGAAATTTTGTAAAAAAAATGAAAAATAAATTAGACAAAATTAAAATTAACTGTAAAAAAAAAATTATTAAAATTAAAACTTCTTTTATTTTAACTAATTTAGTAAAAAATGATTTTAAAAAAATTAAACAGATGAATAAAAAATTAGCTTGGATTGAAGCTAGTTTAAATGACTTAGACACATGGAAGCATTATTATTCGGTTTCTCTTTTTTCTTTTGAAAAAAAAAATTTAGAAAACACTTTACATTTTGTAGATTTTGCAAAAATTACTACAGCAGCTTATGAATCTATAGGTCTTGTACCACGTTCAATAACTCGTACTTTATCGGGATTTCAAGCAGAATTAACAGGACAATCAACTTCATTAGTTCTTCAAGATTTTCAAATATCTCGATATCAAGCATTAGCTTCTTTACAATATATGGTGTTTTTATTTTTTTTTCCTTGGGGATTTTCTATTTTTTCCAAAATTTGTTTTTTAGAGCCATGGCTTAAAAATTGGTGGAATACTTATCAATTTCAAATTTTTCTTAATTCTTTTCAACAAGAAATAGCATTAAAACGACTTCAAGAAATAGAAGAACTTATTTGGTTAGATAAAATAATGATAAATTCTTTACAAGAAATACAATCGCATGATCTTAATATAGAAATTCATCAAAAAACAATTCAGTTAGTCAAAGCATATAATGAAAATAGTTTAAATACTCTTTTACAGTTATTTACAGATATTATTTATTTTATTAGTCTAAGCGCTGTTTTTATTTTAGGTAAAGAAAGATTAGCTATTTTAAATTCTTGGATTCAAGAATTATTTTATAGTTTAAGTGATACAATGAAAGCTTTTTTTATTCTTCTATTAACAGATTTATGTATTGGATTCCATTCACCTCATGGTTGGGAAATAGTTATAGGTTCTTTTTTAGAGCATTTGGGATTTGCCCATAATAAACATATAATATCTTGTTTTGTTTCTACTTTTCCAGTCATTTTAGATACTGTTTTTAAATATTGGATTTTTCGTCATTTAAATCGTATATCTCCTTCTATTGTAGCAACTTATCATACAATGAATGAATAAAAAAGAATGAATAAAAAAGAAAATTTTAATTGTAAAATAATTTGTTAATTATTAAGTAGTTCTTTTACTTACTAATGTAGAGTAGAATACTTTTGATTTATAATCTTCATTATTATTATAATGAACAGAATTAGAAATAAGGATTACTAGTTTAGCTAAGTATCCTATTAATGAATTTTTTGAAAAAGAATAATTGAACTATGCAAAACAAAAATAGTAGTCATTGGATAAAAAAATGTGTGATTCGATCAATTTCGATAATAATCCTCATGAAAACAATAGCTTGGCCAGCTATTTCTGAAGCATATCCAATTTTTGCACAACAGGCATACGAAGATCCTCGGGAAGCTACTGGTCGTATTGTATGTGCTAATTGTCATCTGGCTAAAAAACCTGTTGATATTGAAGTTCCTCAATCTATATTGCCAGATACTGTATTTGAAGCTGTTGTTAAAATTCCTTATGATCTGCAAATAAAACAAGTTCTTGCTAATGGTAAAAAAGGAGCATTAAATGTAGGAGCTGTACTTATTTTACCCAAAGGATTTGAATTAGCACCTTCGGATCGTATTCCTCCAGAAATGAAAGAGAAAATAGGTAATCTTTATTTTCAACCTTATAGTTCTGATAAAAAAAACATTATTGTAATAGGTCCTGTTCCGGGTAAAAAATATAGTGAAATTGTATTTCCTATTCTTTCACCAGACCCTGCTGTTAATAAAGAAGCCAATTTTCTAAAATATCCTATATATTTAGGTGCTAATAGAGGAAGAGGACAAATTTATCCGGATGGGACTAAAAGTAATAATACTGTTTATAATGCATCAACTACAGGTAAAGTAAGTAAAATTTTACGTAAAGAAAAAGGTGGCTATGAGATAACTATTGAGAGTTTAGATAATCGTCAAGTTGTAGATATTGTACCTTCAGGACCAGAACTTATTATTTCAGAAGGAGAATTAATTAAAGCAGATCAGCCTTTAACAAATAATCCTAATGTGGGTGGCTTTGGTCAAGGAGATGCAGAAATAGTACTTCAGGATCAATTACGTGTTCAAGGTCTTTTATTCTTTTTTGCATCTGTTATCTTAGCACAAATATTTTTAGTACTTAAAAAAAAACAATTTGAAAAAGTTCAACTAGCAGAAATGAATTTTTAATTTTGAATAAAAAAAACTAAAGCGTTTGATTAATAGAATTTTTTCTATTATGGATGATTATTATAATGAAATTCAATTTAAATTTTTTATGTTTATATAATATGGTAGTAATTTCTTTAGAAATTGAGTATTTTGAATATTATTATCTTTTTCCTCTCTTAAAAGAAATGTTAAATTATCATGGATATACATTAAAGTTAAATTACTTAAAAAAATTGACTCAACAAGTATTAATAAATACATCCCAATTAACTAAATGGGGGGAGGGGTTTTATAAATATTCTAAGAAAATTTATTCTAACAACTTTTTTTTTATGATTGTAAAAAAAATCAAAAATTAAAAATTTGTTTTCAATCAGAAACAAAAATTTATATTGAAAAAAATGTTACTAATCAAGTTTTTTTATTAATCAAAAAAAATTATTATTTGTGTAGAAAAAAAAAATTAAAAAAAAACATATATAATCAATATATATATAAAAATAAAAAATTACCAAAAAAATCTTTTTTGTATTTGATTTTTAAATTAATTGTTTCTTATAAAAAATGGAAAGCTGATAAATTATACATAAAAATGGCTCATATTGCTTATTGTGAAAATTTAATAGATTTTTCGATTAAATTGTTTAAAATGGCTCGTTTTGAAAAACAAACTTCTTTTTTTTTTTATTTACATTTTCAAAATGTAAATAAAACAAACTTATAAGTTTGTTTTTTATATTTATTCTTTTTTTTATGTTAACCTTTTCAATTTTTTTTTTATTATAAAAAAAATAAGAATAGTAGAAAAAAGAAATTATTGCTTTATTAAATTGAAAAGATATTATAAAATTTTATTTCATAAAATTTTATGATATCTTTTCAATTTTTTTTTTAATATTGAAATAATAAAACTAATAAAATATTTAAAAAAATTTGTTTAATTAAATACTTTTTTTTTTTTCAATTATTGTTTAGAGTTCTTTTTTTTTATCAATAATTTATATATATATATTAAAAAACATTAAAAAATTTTATTATTACAAATTACAAAGATGAACCTAATCCAGAGTACGAGCCATAAAAAAAGATACCTACTAAGCCAATTACAAGAGTACCAGCTACAGTACCTATTAACCATAAAGGAATTCTTCCAGTGGTATTTGCCATTTTATTTTATACTCCCTTTTTAATGTCATTTTTATTTAGAACTTAAAAAAAAAACAGTTATAAATATTATAATTTTAAATTTATTCCAAATAAGGCAAGAAATTTCTGTTGTAATTAATTAAAGAAATAATTAGAAAATAAAACAGCTAATACAAAAATCAATAATAAACCCCAATAGAGGCTAGTACGATTTAATTCTACACTTTGTTTGTTTGGGTTTGGTTGTGTCATATCTTTACATTTTAAATAAATTTTGTTATTCAAATCTATCGTTGAATAAATTGCATTGCTGAAATTGCTCCTAGAAAAAAAACTGTAGGTACAGCTAATCCGTGAACGGCCAACCATCTAACTGTAAAAATTGGATAAGTTCTATCTATAGTCATTGATACCTCCTAAAAAGATCTAGTAAATTCATCAACTTGTTCTAGTGAATTAAAACGACCAGTAATTAAAGGAACTTCTTGCCGGCTTTCTGTAAAATATTCATTTGGCCGAGGACTTCCAAAAACATCATAAGCCAAACCTGTACTAACAAATAGCCAACCTGCAATAAACAAAGATGGTATAGTTATGCTGTGTATTACCCAATATCGAATACTGGTAACAATATCAGCAAAAGGGCGTTCTCCTGTATTTCCAGACATGCTTAGCTCCATATATATTTTGTAAAGGCTAGAAAAAAATTCCATAAAAAATCAAATATAGAAAATTTTTTAAAATATAGTAAAAAAAATGTAGTAATTTTTTTTTTTAGCCTAATTAGATTATCATTATTATACCGAAGGTATTTTTGAAGCAGACTAAATCAGTATATCTAGGGTTGTTTTAACGCAGCAAGACAAGTTGTAAAAAAATTTCAATTTTTTAATCAAATTAATAAATTTATAAAAAATTTATTAATTTGTTATGTAAAATAGAACATTTTTTTACAGTATTATACTAATTTTTACAATATTATACTAATTTAAATTGTTAAAGTTTTGCAAATTAAATTAAAATAAAACTAATTATTATAAATATAAAATATTTTTAACAAAAAATTAATATATTTGTATAATAAATAAAAAAACAAATTATTTTTATTAATTATATATAAGTATATTTAATATTTTTGTTTAACAAAATAATTAATTAATAAGTACACTAATACAGATAAAAAAAAAAAAAAAATTTAATTAAATTTAAAAAAAACAATAGAAATTATCTTAAATAAAATAGTGGCAAAATTTGTTAAATCTGCTACTATAAAAAGAGCATTGAACAAAATAAAATCAATGTTATATTTTATATTACTAAAAGTATTTTTAATTAATAAAATTTTAGTTAATAAAAAATTTAGGTAATTGTTTTATAAACGATGTATACTAAATTTGTTGTATTATCATTAGGATTTTTCTCATGCTTACTGTAATCAGTTATTTTCTATTTTTGTTTGCCTCTTTATTTTTAGCTTTAGGTTTATTTATTGGTTTAACTAAAATACAACTTATTTAAAAAAAGTATAAAAAAAGATAACTTTTAAGGTCAAATCAATTTCATTGTATTTCTCGAATAAATTTTGAGATTAATGATAAGTTTAGTTAGTTTCTAACTTAAATATTATTTTAGTTAAACAAAAAATGGTTGAAGCATTATTGTCTGGAATTGTACTCGGATTAATTCCAATAACTTTAGCTGGATTATTTGTAACTGCTTACTTACAATATCGACGTGGTGATCAATTAGATCTTTAATTAATTCAACTTTAATTTCAAAAAAATTTAACAATCACGCTCTGTAGGATTTGAACCTACGACATCAGGTTTTGGAGACCTGCGTTCTACCGAGCTGAACTAAGAGCGCTTATTTCAAATAAAACTTTTTTTATAATAACAAACAATAACTTATTTTAAAATTACTAATTTATTTTCAAGTAAAATTTGATTCTATATATTTTTGGATAGGGATGACAGGATTCGAACCTGCGACATTTTGTACCCAAAACAAACGCGCTACCAAACTGCGCTACATCCCTTCCATTATTAATTATGACTTTATGTTTATTTTGATTGTATCTTATTTATTAAGTTTTTCCTATACTTTATTATTATTAATTTCTTCATTATCTCTTTTAATAAATTTTAAAGAAAATTATTACTTTATTTGGAGATATATAAAAAATACAAATAAAAAGATAGAAATAAAAAAATTATCATTTTAAATAAATCTAATTAAATAAAATAATATAAAGTAAAATTTTAAGTTATTTGTTTTTTTAATAAAGAAAATTTATTATTTTATTATAAGTATAAGAAATACAACAAACTTTACTAGTTTATTATAAATATGTTATAAGGAAACCTAACAATGCAAGATGTAAAAACGTATCTTTCTACAGCACCCGTATTAGCTACTTTATGGTTTGGATTTTTAGCTGGTTTATTAATAGAAATTAATCGTTTTTTTCCAGATGCTTTAATTCTTCCATTTTTCTAAATAAAATATACTTTTATATAAAATAAAAAAACCTAAAAAACTATTATTATTTATAATATAAATTTTTTAGTTTTTTATATATTATTAGAATTCGTTAAAAAATTTAAATTTAATTGCTAAATTTTTTAAACACATTTTATAAAATTTAAAGATTCAATATTCAAGATAAATAGTATTATGGCTAAAAATAAAGATGTAAGAGTAACAATTACTTTGGAATGTATTAATTGTGCTCAAAATAATGAAAAAAAAAAATTAGGTGTTTCTCGATACACTACTCAAAAAAACCGTCGTAATACACCTATTCGATTAGAATTGAAAAAATTTTGTTATTATTGTAATAAGCATACTATTCACAAAGAAATAAAAAAATAAATAGTTTTTATGAAACAAGTTATAAATAAATCTAAGCGATCTTCTCGTAAACGCTTACCACCAATTAGAACAGGCGAAATTGTTGATTACAAAAATATAAATTTACTTCGTAGATTTATTAGTGAACAAGGAAAAATTTTATCTAGACGAATGAATAGATTAACTTCAAAACAACAGCGTTTAATGACTATTGCTATTAAAAGAGCTCGAGTTTTAGCTTTATTACCTTTTCTCAATAATGAAAATTAATTTTCTTTTTTGATATATTATTGCTAATAATTTTATTTATTTATTTATGAACTTCCCTGGAATCCGATTGCTCCAGGGAAGTATTTTTATTTAAATTTTAATGCTTTTTTTCATTTTTTTCTTACTCATTAACTTTTTTTAATATTGTTAAAAAACAACTGTAATCTAGTAAAGCTATTTGCGCAAGTACTTTGCGATTCAAAAGTACTTGATTTTGATATAAATTTTGAATTAATTTGTTATAAGAAATTTTATTATTTCGGGCCGCTGCATTAATCCGAGTAATCCATAATCGACGAAGATCTCTTTTTCGTCTATTTCTATCCCGATAAGAAGAAGTTAAAGCTCGCATTCCTTGCTGATTGGCTGTTCGAAATAGTTTTGAATGAGCTCCTTGAAACCCCGCTGTAAGTGTAAAAATATTTTTTCGTCGTTTTCGAGCTATATATCCACGTTTAACTCTAGTCATTGATGTCTACTCTCATAAATTACTAATTGATTTAAATTAAGTAATAAAAAAATAATCGTTTTTCTTTTTTTTTTTTATTAATTAATAAAAAAGTTAAATAAAAATAACAAACTTAAATTTATTTATTATATTTTTAAATTTTTTTTTTTAAATAACAAAACAAAAACTACATATATATATTTTTTATTTTATTTGATTATCATTATTTTTTTAATCATTAAAAAAGCATACATATTTCTATTTATTTTTTATATACATAAAATTATTTTTTATGTTTGATCAGAAAAAACTGACTTTTCTAATGTAGAAAGTAAAAAGTCTAATGGCTTTTGCTACTTTAACCTTCCTAACCATTACGTGAAAAATTTTCTTATTCCCAAAAGAATAGGACCTTGAAGTAAGAAAATAATGGATTCCATTGTTTCTATGACTTTTTCTTCAACGGTGAGGTCTTTTCTATATACCGAAGCTTTTTAAAATGAAAAATGTTATTTGTAATTTATATAATTTTCAAATTTAGCTTTATTTAATTGACTAAATAAAAAAAATATTGAAATCAAATTTTTTATCTAGTAACGATATGTTATTTTGATAATTTGCTGGGCAGCTGACCTTATTAATCTGTTTTTGCAATCATACAGTAATTTTAGAATAAATTTTATTAGTGTATTTTTTTTCGCTTAATACATTTGAATAGATTTGTAATTAAATCAATAGTATTGAAAATTTGCTTTTTTATTTTACATTAAAATAATTGGATTTGCACCAATAAAAGCCATAAATTTCATTTATTTTTTAAATAAATGATAGATTATTTGTTAAAATAAAAAAGGTTCTTCTGCTATACTAAACTTTTTTGATTTTTTAAACTTTTATAATCATAACAAGTCGCACATACACTCTAGTACAAACTCCTCGTCGTTGAGGACATCCGCGAAGGGCTGGAGATTTTGTTCTATTTTCTATTGGTTGTCTTCGATTTCTAATTAACTGTTGAATAGTAGGCATTTTAATTTATATGCAGAATTTGTTGGTTTAAATTAATTTTAACCATAAAAAATAGAATGTAAAAATTTTTAATTTATTTAAATTTATATATCAAATAGAATGAAAATTTAGTTTTAAATAAAAAAAGTTATTCAAAATTTTAACTATTATTTTCTATAGCAACAAGATCTACAATGCCATAAATTTTTGCTTCTTTTGCTGACATAAAAACATCTCTTTCCATATCTTCAGAAATAACCCATAAAGGTTTACCTATTCTTTGTACATAAACTCGAGTAATATAATCACGAAGTTTTAATACTTCTTCCGCTTCCATCATACATTCACCTGCTTGTCCATCATAATAAGAACTAGCAGGTTGGTGAATCATTACCCTAATTATAAAATGTGATATAAAAAATTTTATAAACTGTACAAACATTTTTTTATTGTATACAGCTTTAAAAATAAATTAATAAAATAGGTTAAAAAACAAATTAAATTTATTTCAATTAATGTAATTAAGTATTTTAAAATTTACATACCATATTTCTTTTGTTAAATACTATTATGGTTCTGTTGTTTTATATTTTTTTCATAAAACAATGCCAAAGTTTTTTTTTAATCTAGTTAAAATTGAATTTAACTAAAATTTTAAATTTTTATTTTTCTATTTTCGATAGTAAAGAAAATAAAATTTATAACACTGGAATAAACAAAAAATTTAATTAATTATCTTAATATTAAAAATCTTTTTAAGATAGTTTTATCAAGCTTTTTATGTCATGCTATTATTACCTTTTATAAGGCGTATACATTTTTTTACTAATTAAAAAAAAAACAAATATTGGCGCAAAGCGTGAGGTAAAGCTATACGTTTAGTAATTTCGCCTCCAGTTAAAATGAATGATCCCATCGAAGCTGCTAATCCCATACAAATTGTGTGAACATCTGGAACTACAAATTGCATAGCATCATAAACGGATATTCCAGCTAAAACAGCTCCGCCAGGAGAATTAATGTATAAGTACATATCTTTACTTTCATCTTCTCCATTTAAATACATCATAATTCCAATCAGTTGATTTGCAATTTCATCGTCTACATGTTGACCTAAAAAAAGTAATCTTTCCCGATAAAGTCGATTGTTATAATAAAATTTAACAAGTTATTTTTTTTTTATATAACTGTATTAGCGTTTTTCTTTGCTCAATACAGCTTAAGCAGTTAAAAAAAATATTATTAGTTTTTTTTAGATTTTTTTATAGCAAATTTTCTTTTTTCTACTTTTTTTTCATAAATATTTTTAGATTATTATCATAACTTTGTTTAATAGTCTAAGTTCGTTTTTTATATAGTTAATAAACAACATATTAAACAATTCATTTTTTAATATATTTGTTAAATAATTTTTTTGTTTATTTGAAATAATTTTATATTTTGTCTCTTTTTTTTTACAAACGGTTTTTAGTAATATCTTTAGGTTTATTATCTACTTCGGTAAAAATTAGTTAAGTCTTATTTACGTACAAAAACAAGTTTATTGTTACCTTTTTTATTTTTTAGCAATTTTGAAAATGTGATTTTCAATTATTAAATTTAACTAAATTTTGATTTTTAAATTTTTAATGAAGTTTAAAGTTTTATTTTTTGGTTGACTAACCATAGAAAAGATAACTAAGTCTTTTTACTTAATAATTTTTATTAAAAGTATTATGTCATGCTATTAAAACTTTAATAATTTATTAAGTTTAAAATGAAATAAAAACATCTAGAGTAACTAAATAAAAGATGATGGAGAATTTCCATATAACCAATATGTTTAATAAACGCACTATACGTCGATCCAAACAGCATCTTCTTCTCCTGGAAGCCTAAAAGGCACTTTTGGAACACCAATGGGCATTTTTTTATTCAAAATAAATATATAATAGCACTTGAGATGAAAATAGAAAAAAAAAAGTAGCTAATAAATAAAAAATTAGTTTATAATGTTATTAAGAAGATTATATTATATTTTTTAATAATACTACTATTATTATATATAATTTTATATATATATTATATATAATTTAAAAAAAAAAGAAATTTATTAAAATTTAGAACTACTTTTACTAATTTAAAATTTTTTATTATAATATAGTCATTAATTAATGCAAAAAAGTTACATAGTCTCTAATTCTCTTTGAGAAAGGGGTATTTCCATGGGTTTGCCTTGGTATCGTGTTCATACTGTTGTACTAAATGATCCCGGTCGTTTAATTGCTGTACATTTAATGCATACTGCTTTAGTTTCTGGCTGGGCTGGTTCTATGGCTTTATATGAATTAGCTGTTTTTGATCCTTCCGATCCTATTTTGGATCCAATGTGGAGACAAGGTATGTTTGTTATACCTTTTATGACTCGTTTAGGTATCACAAAATCTTGGGGGGGTTGGAGTATTACCGGAGAAACTGTTAATAATGCAGGTATTTGGAGTTACGAAGGTGTAGCTGCAGTACACATTGTATTATCAGGATTATTATTTTTAGCAGCAATCTGGCATTGGGTATTTTGGGATTTAGAGTTATTTCGTGATGAACGTACAGGAAAACCTTCCTTGGATTTGCCTAAAATTTTTGGGATTCATTTATTTTTATCAGGAGTTCTTTGCTTTGCTTTTGGAGCGTTTCATGTAACAGGTTTATTTGGTCCTGGTATATGGGTATCTGATCCTTACGGATTAACTGGAAAAGTACAACCTGTAGTTCCAGCTTGGGGGGCTGAAGGATTTGATCCTTTTGTTCCAGGAGGAATAGCTTCTCATCACATTGCAGCAGGTATTTTGGGTATATTAGCAGGTTTATTTCATCTTAGTGTTCGTCCTCCTCAACGATTATATAAAGGTTTACGTATGGGGAATGTTGAAACTGTTTTATCTAGTAGTATTGCCGCTGTATTTTTTGCTGCTTTTGTTGTTGCTGGAACTATGTGGTACGGTTCTGCTGCAACTCCGGTAGAATTATTTGGTCCTACTCGTTATCAGTGGGATCAAGGATTTTTTCAACAAGAAATAGATCGAAGAATTCGTGCTAGTAAAAATGAAAATCTTAATTTATCCGAAGCTTGGTCTAAAATTCCAGAAAAATTAGCTTTTTATGATTATATTGGTAATAATCCAGCTAAAGGTGGATTATTTAGAGCAGGTGCAATGGATAATGGAGATGGAATAGCTGTTGGATGGTTAGGCCATGCTGTTTTTAAAGATAAAGAAGGACATGAACTTTTTGTTCGACGTATGCCTACTTTTTTTGAAACTTTTCCAGTAGTTTTAGTAGATGAAGAAGGAATTGTTAGAGCTGATGTTCCATTTAGAAGAGCTGAATCTAAATATAGTGTTGAACAAGTTGGTGTAACTGTGGAATTTTACGGTGGTGAACTTAACGGAGTAAGTTTTAGTGATCCAGCTACCGTAAAAAAATATGCTCGACGTGCGCAATTAGGTGAAATTTTTGAATTTGATCGTGCTACTTTAAAGTCAGATGGTGTTTTTCGTAGTAGTCCGCGAGGTTGGTTTACTTTTGGTCATGCTACATTTGCTCTTCTTTTCTTTTTTGGTCATATTTGGCATGGTGCTAGAACCTTATTTAGAGATGTTTTTGCTGGTATTGATCCAGATCTAGATGCACAACTAGAATTTGGAGCATTTCAGAAATTAGGAGACTCTACTACTAAAAAACAAACAGTTTAAATTAATTTAATAAGTTTTTTCTATCTTTTTTAGTAAAAAAATAAATTTAATTTAACAAAAAAATAACATATTGATTATTTTTTTTTTTCAAATTTTTTAAAGAAAATCTATTTTCAATTAGTACGAAAGCTATCTCTATACTTCTCACTTATAATAAAATCTATGGAAGCATTGGTTTATACATTTTTATTGGTAGGTACTTTAGGAATAATTTTTTTTGCTATTTTTTTTCGTGAACCACCTAAAATTCAAACTAAAGAAAAAAAATAAAATTTTTTAAGTTTATTTTCTTTTTTAACAAAAGTAAAAAATTATGTACCTTCCCTTTATTTTAGGGAAGGTTTTTAATAATTAACTTAATCTTCATGCTCTTCAAAAGGATCTCTAAGATCTTTAGAAGGTTGTCCAAAAGCTGTATAAAGAGAATAACCAGTAAAACTCACAAGTGAACATGAAATAAATATAGCGACTAATGTTGCAGTTTCCATTTTTAAGTAATTCCAAAAGAATGGTTTAGTTTTAATTAATATAATAGTACACAAAGTTAATAAATCCCAACTAATGCAATAAAATTTTATGGCTACACAAATTATTGATGATACTCCTAAAACAAAAGGAAAACGAAGTGGTTTAGGAGATATATTAAAACCACTTAATTCAGAATATGGGAAAGTTGCTCCTGGATGGGGTACAACACCTTTAATGGGCATTGCAATGGCATTATTTGCAGTTTTTTTAGTTATTATTCTTGAACTTTATAATTCTTCAGTATTATTAGATGGAGTTCCTGTAAGTTGGTAATAACTTAAAAAGGTTCAATAAAAAATTTTAAAATTTTTTATTGAACCTTTTTAAGTTATTATTTATTTCAAATTTGTTTTATGTATTTAAGGTAGTTTAATCGTGTAATCAATTAATTAAAGGGTTTATGGATTATGGGTGTGCGCCTTGTTTAAACAAATGAAATTTAAAAATACAAAATAATTTGTTAGTCTTAAAGAAAAAAACTATTAAATTTTATTAAGTGTTATAAATTAAGTTAAAAGTTCAACATTTAAAGCATAAATTTTAGTAAAAATATTAGCAAATATTTTTATTTAAATTAAACTATGATTAATTTTTTTTTAAATTTACTAATTAAATTTCGTTATCCAAATTTTTTATTTAATTAAAGTTTAAATGATTAAAAAAATGTATTTACTTATTATACTTTTTTTGTATTCATCGGAATATAGTAAAAATCTAAAGTTTAATTATCATTGTTAAATTTCAGACAAGAAAATTTTTATTAAATTGTTATTAATTATACTAATTAATTAAAAAACAAAATTTAAAATGAAAGATAACTCAAAAAAGCAGTTAATATAAACAAAGCAAACTTGAGATAAAATAATAAAAAAATTAATATATGTATATATAAAAATGTAATATATATATAGAAATATACATTTTTTTATATTTAAGCCGTACGAAAAAATATATCATTTACGGTTTTTAGGGAAGAAATACATAAAAGTTTATCTATCCCAATAGAGTATATGATTGGTTTGAAGAACGTCTTGAAATTCAAGCAATTGCAGATGATATTACTAGCAAATATGTACCCCCTCATGTCAATATATTTTATTGTTTAGGAGGTATAACATTAACTTGTTTTTTAGTGCAGGTAGCAACTGGATTTGCTATGACTTTTTATTATCGTCCAACAGTTACTGAAGCTTTTGCATCTGTTCAATATATTATGACTGAAGTTAATTTCGGTTGGTTAATTCGATCAGTTCATCGATGGTCGGCGAGTATGATGGTTTTAATGATGATTTTACATATATTTCGTGTTTATCTAACAGGAGGTTTTAAAAAACCTCGTGAATTAACTTGGGTTACTGGTGTTATTTTAGCAGTATTAACAGTTTCATTTGGTGTAACTGGGTACTCTTTACCTTGGGATCAAATTGGTTATTGGGCAGTTAAAATAGTAACAGGTGTTCCTGATGCTATTCCTATTGTAGGATCAACTATAGTAGAGTTATTGCGTGGGAGTGTTAGTGTAGGTCAATCTACATTAACTCGTTTTTATAGTTTACATACTTTTGTATTACCTCTTTTAACTGCAGTTTTTATGTTGATGCATTTTTTAATGATCCGCAAACAAGGTATTTCAGGTCCTTTATAAATTATTAGAATGTAATTCTAACAAATTTATATAATGTAGTTATTTTTTTTTCCATTAAAAAAATAACTACAAATCCAAATTATTTATTGCCATTAGTTTTTTAGTACTTTAGGTCTTTAAAAAAAACTTATGGATTTTCTGTATTTTATTTAAAATTTTTATTTAAATAAAGTATATATTTCTTTTTTGAGACAAATTTAATTATGGGAGTGTGTGACTTGAATTAATTGTTAAACTTTGTAGTTTTTTTAATCTACTACATTATAAAATTAAAATGTATTGTTATCCCAACTTATTTTATAAAAAATAGGAAAATAAAAAGCTTGGGTAAAATTTTTAAATAAAATTTTTTCTATGATTTAATAAATAAAAAAAAGGCTTCATAAAATTGAATAAAAAAAATAAATATATTTATTATATTTATATATTTATTAATATTATATGATAAAAAAACTACATTCATTTCTTTTGAGTTTTTTAATGTAAAAAATCATAGAAGTAAAAAAAAATCTAATGAAAAAAAAGTGAATATATTAACAAGTTAATTTTAAGTAAGTATACAATTTAAAAAGTTTTAAAAAATAAACTTATGAAAAATAAGACAATCCAAAAATCATATTTATAATAATATTAGTTGTTATTAAAAATAAAAAACGTATACTTGGATTTTGAATTTTTTTTAATGAAATAAACTTATTTGATATATTTATTTTATATATATTGAATAACTGTTAAATAAATTTTTAATTTAAATAAAAATAATTTGAGTTGGATGAATAAAAAATTCAGGTCCAATTCTGTAGGGGGAATTAAATAACCTATCTTAATAACAAAAAAACCTGATTTAAGTGATCCTATATTACGTGCTAAATTAGCTAAAGGTATGGGACATAATTATTATGGAGAACCTGCTTGGCCTAATGATCTTTTATATATTTTTCCAGTAGTTATTTTAGGTACTATCGCCTGTAATGTAGGTTTAGCTGTTTTAGAACCTTCTATGATTGGTGAGCCAGCAAATCCTTTTGCAACTCCATTGGAAATATTACCTGAATGGTATTTCTTTCCTGTTTTTCAAATCCTTCGTACAGTTCCCAACAAACTGTTAGGTGTTCTTTTAATGGCTGCAGTACCTGCAGGGTTATTAACAGTACCTTTTTTAGAAAATGTAAATAAATTTCAAAATCCTTTTCGTCGTCCAGTAGCAACAACAGTTTTTTTAATTGGTACTGCAATATCTCTTTGGTTAGGTATTGGAGCAGCTTTACCCATTGATAAATCATTAACTTTAGGTCTTTTTTAAAAAAGTAAAATATTAATTTGTTTATTATTAATTATTTACGACTTAGTTAATATTTATAGAGAAGTTACTTTAAAGTAACTTCTCTATAAATATTAACTAAGTCGTAAATAATTAAATTTATTTAATCTTTTTACAAAAAATAAAAAATAATTAATTTAACTAATTAAAAAAATTGAAAATTTTTTAATTAGTTAAATTAACTTTATTTTATACACGTCGTTTTTTTGGAGGTCTACATCCATTATGTGGCATAGGAGTTACATCACGAACAAAATTTAAAATAATACCACTTCTACGAATAGTTCGTAAAGCTGTATCTCGTCCTGGGCCAGGACCACTAATCATAACTTCTGCCTGTTTCATACCTTGATCAATTAAAACTCGAATAGCATTTTCTGCGGCAGTTTGAGCTGCAAAAGGTGTACTTTTTTTTGTACCTTTGAAACCACAAGCACCCGCGGAAGACCAAGAAACAGCTTGTCCACGTATATCCGTTACAGTAACAATTGTATTGTTAAAACTTGCTTGAATATGAATAACTCCTTTAGGTATTCTACGTTTACCTTTACGTAAACTAATTTTTTTTACTAATTTTGGCATAATTATTATTGTTTATTTATTTCAAAAAGTTCTTGTATTTTAACATTTTTATATACTTATTTTAAATAAAAGTCTATATAAAAAAACTTTTCATATAGATTTTTTTTTCATTTTACTAAAAGCTTATAATTATCCCTGTCGTTGTTTATGTTTTGGATTAGAACAAACTACCATAATTCTTTTTCGTCTACGAATTAATCGACAATTATCACAAATTTTTTTAACAGAAGCACGAACTTTCATTTTTATATTCCTATTATTATGTTATTTATAATATAAAAAAACATTTTATATTAAATTTTTTCATTTATTACAAGTTTGACATTTCTGATTTCAAAAAAAAATTAACTATTTTGCGATTTAGCACGAAGACGATAAGTTATACGTCCTTTAGTTAGATCATAAGGACTTAATTCTACTTTAACGCGATCTCCTGGTAATATTCTAATATAATTTCGTCTTATTTTTCCTGAAATATGAGTTAAAACTTCACATCCATTGTCTAAACAAACTCGAAACATTGCATTAGGAAGTGATTCTGTTACTATACCTTCCATATCAATCAAATTTTGTTTCTTCATTAAAGGGAAAATTTCCTTTTTTAATTTAACTAACGTTTAAAAATATAGTACTAGCTAGCTTTTTTTATTTACAAAGATTTTCCTATACAAAAGATTTAGATAAAATGTAAATAAATTACCATACATAACATAAAATTTCTCCTCCAATTTGTTTTTCTCGTGCTTCTCGATCTGTCATGATTCCTTGAGACGTTGAAAGAATAACGATTCCCATTCCACCTAAAACTTTTGGAATTTCTTTATGATTAGAATACATTCTTAAACCGGGTTTACTAATACGTCGTAAAGTTGTTATATAAGGTTTTTTTTTTCTTCCTTGGTATTTCAAAGTAAAAATTAAAAAATAATTTTTATTTTCTTGATGTTCTCGAAAATTTTCTATAAAGCCTTCTTGTAATAAAATTTTTCCAATATTTCGAGTAATATTAGTGGCTGGTACTTGAACTGTTTTTGTTTTTTCCAAATTTGCGTTTCTTATAGATGTAATCATATTAGCAATAGTATCGTTACTCATGAAAACTCCTTTTTACTATTAATATAAATAAGCTTTTTTAAATTTATTAAAAATTTTTAATAAAAAAAAGTAATTTTAGTTTTTTTAAATTTTTTTCTAATTTTAAAATAAAAATAATTAAAACATGAAATATAAAAAAATATATAAAAATAATATTAATTTATTTTGAATAATAATATTAATATTAAACTTTTTTTTTTATTTAAAAAATTAATATTTAATATACAAACAAATATATTTAAAATTTTATTAATTTCAATTAATAAAAAACAAAGACAAAAATTTCTCCTTTTTATCTTTGTTTTTTATAATACCTCAGGAGCTAATGAAACTATTTTAGTAAAATTAAATTCTCTTAATTCTCGTGCAACAGGTCCAAAAACACGTGTTCCTTTAGGGTTTCCTTCTTGATTAATAACAACGGCAGCATTATCATCAAATTGTATAATAGTTCCATTTTTGCGTCTCAGTTCTTTACAAGTTCGTACAACTACTGCTCGAACTATTTCTGATTTTTTTAATGGCATATTTGGTACTACTTCTTTAACTACGGCGATGATTATATCACCAATATGTGCATATTTACGATTACTTGCGTTTAAAATTTGTATACACATTAATTTTCGTGCTCCACTGTTATCGGCTACATTTAAATAAGTTTGAGGTTGAATCATTTATTTTTTTAACCCCCTTTAAAATAAAATAAAAAAAAGGGGGGGAGAGAAAAAGAATTACAAAATAAAATATTACTAATTTTAATTATTTGTATAATTATTGTTTTTTTTTTAGATAACATTGTAGTTATATTTAATTTTCTTTATTAATTTTTTTCACAAGTGTAGTAGTAATAAATTGAGTACGTATAGGCATTTTATATGCTGCGATTCTCATAGCTGCTTTAGCAATAGTTTCTGGTATTCCACTTATTTCATAAAGTATTCTACCTGGTTTAACAACAGATACCCAATATTCTGGTGATCCTTTTCCTGAACCCATACGTGTTTCTGCAGGTCGCATAGTAATAGATTTATCTGGAAATATACGTATCCATAACTTTCCACCACGACGTGCATACCGTGTAATTGCTCGTCGCCCTGCTTCTATTTGTCTAGAAGTAATCCAAGCTGGCTCAAGGGCTTGAAGAGCAAACTTACCAAAACAAATAGAATTACCTCGAGTAGATATTCCTTTCATTCGTCCTCGATGTTGTTTACGAAATTTTGTTCTTTTAGGGTTATAGTCGATTTTTTGTCTCTATTTCAAAATTGGATATGAAGGTTTTCTTTCATCCGGCTTCTCATGAAAAATATTCTTTTAAATTTTCTTTTTTTAATATTTGTTTTTAGTACATAAATTTTATTAAGTTAGTAAAAAAAGAATAATAATATAAACTATAATGTAAAAGTTTATATTAAACTTTCACGGGCGAATATTAACTCATTTAGTTTTAATTAGTAATAACTAGTTATTATTTTTTTTTTATTTTTTTAAATTTGGTTTTTTTCGCCATCCTATCTAATAATTAAATATAATTTAGTAATTATTTTGTTTAATTATAGATCATGTCGTTTTCATTACTTTCAAATAGGCGTTTAGGTTTTTTTTTCACAGTGGAGTTTTTTATTTTCTCTCATCAAATTTATTAGTCTTTTTTGATGCAAAACTTTTTTATTAATTATTATTAAAATGAAGTTTTTTTAATTTTTTATTACACTGTTTTTTTTTTTATTTCAATTTAACCATACAAATTTAATAACAATGTTTTATTTTTTTTATTATAAAATATTTTTTGCTTCATAAATATTTTTTATGAAAAAAGGATTTAAATGAAATTTAATAGTTCATTCATTGAGTTAGTTCAATAAAAAGCAAAGAATTAATTTCCAGTTTATATTGGAATTTATTGATTTTTTTTTTGCTGATAAAAAAAAACATCAATTTTAACGACTCACACACTAAGCATAGCAAATTTTTTGAAAGTTAATAAAATTAGAAATATAAATAAAATTTTAAAATAATAAAAATAAATTTAATATTAAGATAAAAAAAAATTAAAAAACATTATCTTTCATCTTGAAATATCCAAATTTTTATTCCTAATACTCCATAAATAGTTTGTGCTGGATAATAACAATAATCGATTTTAGCTCGAAGAGTTTGCAAAGGAACTCTTCCTTCTCTAGCCCATTCTACACGAGCAATTTCAGCTCCATTAAGACGTCCTGCAATTTGTATTTTAATACCTTTTATATTGGTTTTTTTCGCTAATTCAATAGCTTTTTTCATAGTTCTTCTAAAAGCAACTCGACTTTCTAATTGTAAAGCAATATACTCCGCAAGAATATTAGGTTCTCCATATGGCTTTGTTATTTCTGTTAAAGTCATACGAAGTTTTTGATCTCCGGGAGTTAAAATACTTTGTACATCTTTTTTTAATTGTTCAATACCACGACCACGATTTTCTATCAATAATGCAGGAAATCCAGTTTGTATTTCAACTTGAATCAAATCTGTTTTTCTTTTTATTTCAATACGTGCAATTCCTCCATAATTTGAAGAATTTCTTATATTTTTGTATATATAACTTTCAATATAAGAACGTATTTTTTGATCTTCTTGCAAAAGTTTAGAGTAATTTTTTGGTTTTGCAAACCAATAAGAATGATGATTTTGATTCACACCAAGACGAAAACCAAGTGGATTAATTTTTTGTCCCATTCTTTTTTTCCTTTCTAAATGATATTAGTTTCTAAATGATGTTAGCATTATTTTTTTTTACTGATTTTTAGTTTTTACAATAATAGTTATATGACAAGTAGGTTTTTGAATAGGATATCCTCGTCCTTGAGCTCTCGGTTGAAATCTTTTTAAAACAACTCCTTTGTTTACTTGTGCTTCACTTATAATTAAATTAGCTTTATTAATTTTTAAATTATTACTTGCATTTGCTGCCGCCGAAGAAATTAGTTGTAATATAGGATAACATGCTCGATAAGGCATAAATTCTAATATCATAAGTGCTTGTTCATATGAAAGACCTCGAATTTGATTAATTACTCTTCGAGCTTTATAAGAAGACATACGTATATGTTTGGCTAAAGCTTTAGCTTCTAAATTTTCTTTGTCATGTTTCATTGAGTCTTACCTTTTAATTAACGACGAGATTTTTTATCACTTTTTGCATGTCCTCGAAAAGTTCGTGTAGGTGCAAATTCTCCTAATTTATGACCTATCATACGGTCTGTTATATAAATAGGTAAATGTTCTTGTCCATTATGAACAGCAATAGTATGTCCAATCATTGTGGGTACAATAGTAGATGCGCGAGACCAAGTAACTATAATTTTTCTTTCTTTTTTTAAATTCAGATTTTCAATTTTTTTTAGTAAATGGTCAGCTACAAAAGGGCCTTTTTTTAGTGAACGTGTCATTACCAACTACCTTTTGTTTTTATGTATATATATTTATTTTTTTTTTTTCAAATTTAATTATCCATTTTTACGTCGACGTAAAATTAAAGGATTACTATACTTTTTAATTTTTCGAGTTCTTGTTCCAAGTGCAGTATGACCCCATGGTGTTAATGGTTTTTTTCTTCCAATAGGAGCTCGTCCTTCACCGCCTCCATGAGGATGATCTATAGGATTCATAACAACTCCTCTTACTCGAGGACGTTTTCCTAGCCATCGTTTTGATCCGGCTTTACCCAGACTTTTATTACTAGTATCAGCATTTCCAATTTGTCCAATTGTAGCTAAAGAATTCTGAGATACTAAACGAACTTCGCCAGAAGGTAATCGTAAAGTAGCTAATTTACCTTCTTTTGCAATAAGTTTGGCTACAGTTCCAGCAGTTCTTACTAATTGTCCACCTTTTCCAGGTGTTATTTCTATATTGTGTATAGCAGTGCCTAAAGGCATATTGGTTGAAGTAGACTTTTTTTTTTTATACCGAAATAAAGTCTCTTCCCAAACTGTACAAGCCTTTCTCAAGGCATACAGCTTTCTAGATGTATACTTTCTTATATAACTGGTAATAATTTTAATTATAGTTATTTTTTTTTTTAATTATATACATCCTAGTTTTTTCATCATTTAACGTACTTTTTTGTATAACGTTAAACTGAATGATTTTATAAATTTACGTTAACATTTTTTGTTTAATTAATAACTTAGGAGGCTCTTTTTTTGTTAAGAAAAATCACTTTACAGTTTCAAAATTGCCTTTGACCATCAATTTGAATGTGATTAATTTATTTTTCTTTATTAAATAAAAAAATAAATGTTGCCAATATTTTATTACATGCTTAAATTAAAATAATAATTTCTCCATATTATAATATCTTTCAATTTTTTATTATCATATTAAAATACTCTAGTAAAAAATAATAACACAGGCTATTGTTCCTTTTTAGTTTCCTTTTAAGGTTATTGTAGTAATTTTTTATTAGTACTTAATTAGTGCTAGATTTATAGATTTTACTGCAAATCTACTTGGTTTCTTCCAATTACGTAAAAAAATAATTCAAACCGCACTCAAAGGTAAGGCATTTCCTATTAAAATAGGAGCTTCATTACTAGAAATAATTGTATCTCCAATTTTTATTCCGCGAGGATGTAAAATATATTTTTTTTCTCCATCTTCATAATTTACTAAGCATATATTTGCAGTACGATTAGGATCATATTCAATACTTGTAATTTTTCCTGGTATATTTTTTTTATTTCGCTGAAAATCAATTTGACGATATAAACGTTTGTGACCTCCTCCTTTATATCGACTAGTAATAATTCCTTGATTATTACGCCCTTGTTTATTATGTTTTTTAAAAGTTAGTTTCTTTTGCGGATGAGATTTAACTATTTCTTCAAAACTTAGTACAGAACGATTTCGTGTGCCCGGAGTATAGGCTTTATATAAACGTATAGTCATAAATAAGGTAGATAAAAATTAAAAAGTTTATTTGTTTGAAAATAGTGGAATAGAATAACCTGATTGAAGTGTAATAATCATTCGTTTATAACGTATTGCATGTCCTATAATTGGACCTATTCTTTTTTTTTTTTTTGGAGGTATATGGCTATTTATTGCTTTTACTTTTACATTAAAAAATTTTTCAGTCCATTTTTTTATTTGTGTTTTAGTCGATTTTTTATTAACATCAAAAGTATATTGATTTTTTTCTAATAAACGAATCGTTTTTTCCGTAAGTACTGGATATTTTACTTCATCCATAATAATTTTTTACTCCCTTTTATTAAAAAATATTTTTAAATATTTTTTATTGTATCAGAAAAATGAAATATTATAAATATACTTTTTTTTTATTAAGCTTATTTTTTTTTTATTAGTAAGATTAACAAATTTTTATTTTATTTTTAGTAATTTTTAACTTTGTTTGTGCATCCAACAGGAGTTGAACCTGCGAATTCTCCAATTATGAGTTGGGTGCTTTAACCGTTCAGCTATGGATGCTATTTTCTTTTTTTAAGGTATTTATTTGTTTTTATTTTGTATAATATTTTGTTTTGTATAATAAAATATATTATACTATGTTTTAAAAAAAAAGTATATAAAA